AAATTGGATGGAAGGGAGTATCGAGAACTAAATTTTAGTATGTAATAATTCCTAGTTCTCTATTTCTGGAAATACTGTATCTCAATAAGATTGAGAAAAAGAAATCTGATTCATCGTTCTATATCGAGAGATGTAGAACGCAAAAACGTGCGGTACTTTTTGGAGAGAGAAAATAGAATGAAGAGAATAGAAAGATTCTCGAATCATGAAATCCAAATTATCCTACTTCCAAAGAATCGACCGAGAAGCCGTATGAGGTGCAAATCTCATGTACGGTTTTGTAGAGTGACAGTAAACAGAACTTGTCAACTTTTCCAATATTAACCCCAAAAAACCAAACTCTGCCTTACGTAAAGTTGCCAGAGTACGATTAACCTCCGGATTTGAAATTACTGCTTATATACCTGGTATTGGCCATAATTTACAAGAACATTCTGTAGTATTAGTAAGAGGAGGAAGAGTGAAAGATTTACCCGGTGTAAGATATCACATAGTTCGAGGAACCCTAGATGCTGTCGCGGTCAAAGATCGTCAACAAGGGCGTTCTAGTGCGTTGTATATTCTTATCTAAGACTTGTATTTATGATACCATGTGAATGGCTATAAACATGGGAAGTATATGGCTAACTTCATAACAAACGTTGTGTAAGGGGACTAGAGCAGGCTACCATAAAACAAAGTCTAAGGTTCAATAGTGAAATTATTTTATAAGTTTTCCCCGACTTTTTGTCAAAAAATACCTTGACCTTTTAGAACAGGTTTGAATCAATTAGCAATGATTTGGAATTTGAAACAGTTTTTTCTACACTATAAACCTAAGGACTTGATTGTATAGATATGGAAAATACAAGATTTCCGGTCATAGCAAAAGAAAGGAAACGGATACTCAATGAAGAGTGAGTAAACATCATTATATGCATAATAGATCTCATCTATGCAGATAGAATCATGTAGAAAGCCGTATTCGGCGAAAGTTGTATGTACGGTTTGGAGGGAGATCTTTCATACCAGGGGTCCACCCTACAATATGGAGTCAAAAAGCCGAAAAAAAAGTGATTCCTTTTTAGCCTTTATGAAATAGAATTTAGAACCCCTTTTCAAACTCATGTCACGACGAATTAGTGCAAAAAAAACAAAAAGAACGGAAAATTTCGATCCAATTTATCAGAATCGATTAGTTAACATGGTACTTAATCGTATCCTGAAACATGGAAAAAAATCATTGGCTTATCGAATTCTTTATCGAGCCATGAAACAGATTCAACAAAAGACAGAAAAAAATCCACTATTGGTTCTACGACAAGCAATAAAGGAAGTAACTCCTCGTCTAATAGTAAAACCAAGACGTAAAGGTGGATCGACTTATCAAGTTCCCCTTGAAATAAAACCTAAACAAGGAAAAGTACTTGCTATTCGTTGGTTATTAGAGGCATCTCGCAAACGGCTGGGTCCAAATATGGAGTCCAAATTCAGTTCTGAATTGATAGATGCTACTAAAGGGAAAGGCACAGCTATCCGCAAAAAGGAAGAGACTCATAAAATGGCAGAGGCCAATAGAGCTTTTGCGGATTTTTAATCCATAAAAAGGGTAGATCTAACTAAGATCTTAGTCTTAGTTAGATCTACCTATCCTGCCTGATTAGATTAGAAAAAGCTTCTCGATCTCATTTATAAAATCTTTTGGAGATTTGAAGAAATTTGTAATACAAGATGAAAACTTAATCTTCTTCAAGCCTTGATGGTGAAATGGTAGACACGCGAGACTCAAAATCTCGTGCTAAGCGCGTGGAGGTTCGAGTCCTCTTCAAGGCATACATGATTTGCTTATGGAATGAGCCAAAGAATGGTCAACAAGGCAGAGCCTTTTTTACAAAAAGGATTCCGACGATACGATCTGACCCGACTTTTTCCAAGGTTTTATCTTAGAGAATCGTGTACCGAATTGGGGCAATCCCAAAGCTCATTATGGTCAACATGAAATATGTAGAAAACCAACCTAGTCATTCCGTTATTACAATAATTTGTTCTCAGAGCAGATACCAACAACCATTTCATATGTGTATTTATGTATTTATCGAGATCTCTTTCATCTTTCTTTAATTCTTTCAATTCCAGATCTATCCGATTTTTCGAAAGAAGAGATGTGGAATCCTGTTGTAGAAATGAAGTGTTTCATTTCATTCGCAAAAAGCCATTTCGTTTTCAACAATGTCTTTGTCATTTGATTCAATAACATTCTGTTAGAAAGGAACAGATTTAATAAATATTGATAATTCTCTGAGAGAATATTAGAAAGAAAAAGTTCATTGGGTACTGAACGATTGGTTTCAAGAGATCTTTGGCGATCAATTACCAAGTCCCAGCGGTCACTTTGGCCCCGCGGATTTTCAATCAACCAGCGGTGATACAGAGCTAAAGGACTGTCCATGTGTACGTGTAGAATTTGCGATTTCATACCCTTTCCTTGAATGCGTTGCAAAGCCTCGATATGGGGTTCCTTCTGTTGAGAAACGAGAACATCTCGTTTCTTCTTTTTTCTTTTTCTTTTTGTTTTTTCTTCTAATTCTTCTAAACAAGGAATAGAAAGGTTCCGGTTGGTCATCACAGTAAATCTACGAAAAAGCCTTTTTGAATGGAAAAGTGGTGGTTTTTTGGTTTGATCTATTCTTATTAAATAGGCATAAGCTCCACTGGTATAAAGCCTTTGCATCAGTTCTTCATTGGAAAACACTTCTTCGTCTGAAAACAAAACGTCCGGATCCTCTTGGATTAGAAAGGAGTCCCAAACAAACCGTCTTCCACGAAAAAGCACTGGTTTATTAGAAGATTGACATTGCATTGATTGATATTGCAATGGATATTGCATTGGATATCCAGATTGACTTCTGAACGGTTCCAAAAACTCTTGAAATGATAGATTTTCCAAATCCAACCGTAGTTTTTTGATCTCTTCCCGATACTTCCTATACTCCGTTGTAACCCCCCTTTTTTCTAAGTTGAACTTCTTAGACTTATACTGGAGCATACGAAGATGATTTTCAAACTTTTGAACGAAAATCCGCCTTTCTTGAAACAATCTGACTTGCTCCGGCAATCCCAATTCATTGAATGTTTTTATCCGATCAAATCGATTACTGCGAAGAAAACTAAGACGCCAGATCCTAGGAGACGAAACCAATGATTCATCGAATTCTTCATCCTTTTGGAGTTGAGCATCTAGACCTATTTCATGAACTAGAGACGAAAACCCTGTTCGCATCGTATACTGATGATTTTTCGTTTTGCGCAGAGGATCGAATGGTGGGATTTGATTCTTATCAGACTTACCTCGATATATTCCTAACCACGGAAACTCCACCAGAAGACTTTCTAAAAGACTAGAAGCTAGATGGAAATCATGTTCAACGAGTCTATCGAGAGGAGTCCAATTCTCTTGATTTGGTTCCGATATCAGCAACCAAGAATCCCGAGCAGCTGATCCGGCCAAGCAACCCAAAATAGGAGGGAGTATAGTGAATTCCTTGATAGTTGTTTCGGCAATCGAAGGTTCTAAATACCATTTAGACAAATAATAAAAATTTTTTTTCCAAAAATCTTTTGCCATAGGTACAGGAGAAAATTTCGTTCTAAGTGTAGTTTGTAGAATAGCCTTTCCTATCTTATAGGGAAGTCTTTCATGATGTTTTAGAACGGATACAACACCCTGATTTATAGATCGTAAACCCCAAGTTTGCCTATAAAGAGACAATCGAATTGTATTCGTGTCTATAACGTATTTTTTTCGCAAACAACTAATTGCTACGGTTTCATTGACAAGTCCTGCCAGGTCTCGTGCCTTATAACCTATGGTTCTAGATCCAAAATCATCGAGGTAGAACAATTCTTTGTTCAAAAAAAATCTTTTCCTACGTAAAAGAATAGAAAATTCTTTTTCTCGTTGGGATACAAGAAGCATCCGAATATTGATGAATTGACCCAATCGATTTGGAGTCATTAGATTTGGATCGACTTTTCTAGGAATATGCGTCGAAGCAATAAAAACAATATTTCTTCTACTAGTAAAACTGTTCTCATCACAGCTATCCATATGGTCCAATAAGCGATGAAGCAACGCCTTCTTCTTGATGATGATATCCATCTTGATGATAGAAGTGCGAGTATTCCGTTCCAATACATGAATGTTTGGGATCCATATTATGCAAGGAGACATTATTTCTGCCATTGTCAAAGTCCGATGGAATTGAGAGAAAGTTTTCCCAAAGAACCATTCCAGATTGATTTTTATTAAAGGAATATAAAAGTCTGCTGCTAGACTTTGGACCAAATAGGATCGACCAGTTTCCTCAGGACCTATCAGTAAAATCCCCTTGGAAAGGGATGGTCCTAATAATAAAGGAGGAGTTTTTCTAGCTTTAGAAAATAGGTTTTGGTTAGATTTGGCAATCTTCTGATAAAAAGCGAAGAAGACCCATTTTTCTGCTAAACGATCAAACCTGTAATTCATTATATTTTTTTGCGAAATGTCAGATAAATATCGTAAGTACATAAACCCCGGCTCTTCCGTGGTTTGATAACCTTCGAAGATAGAATGCCTGTAGGTAAAATTCGATTCAAATTGAGAATTTTGAGAGAGTTCTTTTTCTGTTCTTAGAAGCAGAAGTAGATCAATTGTATCTTTCTTCTTCTCTTTTTTATTATTATTATAATCATCTGATGATAATCTTGATGAAAAAAAAGATGGAATTTTCGAGTTTCCACCACTGGGCTTTGCGATTACGAAGTCGAATATTGTCACGGATCGATCGAATGCACGCGGATTCTTCTTGTGACTTATTAGTATGAAAAAATAAGTCATTCTAAGCCTCATCAACCAATACCATTCCCGGAGGTTTGACAAAAAGCAAACAATTTGATTTAGAATTCTAAAGGCGAACCAAAAAGTAAACCCCTCTTCATATTTATGTGCATCCAACTGCGTCCAAATTGGTTCATCCTTCTTAGCCAAAATAGTAAAATGAGAAAAATCATAATTATTAGATTTAGAAAAAACAGAATCATCATCACTAGTAGAACCGAAGATTTGTTTTGTCCAATCCCTTATTTCCTCCGGGTACTCAAAGCTATTAGAAGTATCAATAGCAGCCAAATAAGGAACAACACAAGTACTTCTTTCGAAGATTGGTTTGACTAAATCCAGTATTACCGAATCGATTGGTTCTACCCAATCCGGTTTTTCCAAAGAATCCTTCGGGTACTCGCTATATCTTTTTATTTCCATCCACCATTGTCGTAGCAAAGCTGGATCCGAATGTAGTCCGAACTCGAGAAAATTCAACTGTATCAGTAAAGAAATCCAGTTGAAGAAAACAACGAAAAAATACGGAAAAAAGAAAAACACAAGGACGAACCACAAGAGAATGATCCAAGACTCCCCGTCCTTCCTTGCTAATCGCAAGAGTTTCCATATCGACTTTTTCTTGATGAGTTCTTCGATCACGAGCTCCCCGTGAGAAACTAACCAAGGAACCAACTCATTCAGAGGCGGATGAAGTCGAATCCTTCTCCAATTCCGTTGTATTTTGGATTGTAGAATGAACCATACTTCATGAGAAAGTGCCCGCAAGATATTCTTCGATCTATGCCTAATATCTTGCCAAATAGATACTATTTGGTCACAGCTATATAGCAATATATACGGAAAAGTATCAAAAAGTGTATCCCCAAAGTATTTCCACCATATAGAAGTAAAAAACCATGGCATATACATTTGAAGCAAATTCCATTTGGAAAAATGAGTATCAATCTTATATATCTCTTGTTTATTAACGAGTTCATGAAAACAATGTGGTGAACGGCATGAGAAAATCTTTCGTTTCTCTTTCCATGAAAAACAAAGCTTATCTAGAGCTTTGTTTTCCGCTATGTTTTGGAAACTCTCTGTTGAACTAGACTTGGTAAACATGTCTGGAATCTGATGAAATATTTCCTGGTTCTTATTCGGAAAGATTTCCGATAGGAAATCATCTTTATAGGATTGAGTTTGAATCAAACTCGTGTTTGAACTGAAATTTTTCGGAGACTGATCAAGATTTTTTTCTTCAAAATCAAAATAAGATCTATGGAAATTTTCCAAATTGACTACTTGGAATCTTGGTAAAGGCGTTGTACAAATCTCTTCGATCGAGGCTCTGTTGTCATGAACAAAAGGATTCCATCGAGTTAATAACTCGTACAATTCATAGATTAATACATATGTTTTGTCACTACTTCGTTGTAAATACTTAGGTAAAAATATGTCGGATACTTGGGACTCTATGAGTGAAACAGCCTCTTTCTCCGATTGAACAGGTATTATTTCATCAAGCGACAAAGAAAACATATTGTTGCAGATGGGCAAAAGATGGAAATGGAATAATTGTACATATGTAAGATTCTTTTGAATTCTTTCTTCTATATAAGAAGGTAATCTTTTCTTATAATTGGACCGAGGATGACGTAAATAATCCAAAATTTGAAGTGTATTTGCTTTGTCAAAAGCAGCTCTCAATGAACTTTGATTCGATAGTTTTACAGGATTCACCCAATTGTCTCGATATATCGTCGAAAAATCCGTGTTATACAACGAATTGCTTTCATTATCAAAAATGTCCATAATCCATGGCTCATTCCAAGCAATTTTTGCTATTGTTCCTTCATCGATCTTTGAGACTTTTGTCTGGTTATCCAACCACTGGATTTTGGGTTTAACGATTCGAACAAGAAATTCTCTAAACCACCACGGATAGACTACTTTGTCCTCAGGGCCGCACTGAGAAAGGAAAATAATCAAATCCGAAATGAGTTTATCAATATAAGGAGAAATGTCTATGGAAATATCGATGTTGTTCCATAAGTTCTTCATTTCCGTCTCTTCCGGAGCGTAAAACAGAATCAAAGCAATCTTAAGAAATATTTCTTTAATACATAATTCCTTTGGATCGAAACAAACAAGATGGTTCGAATACTTTTGTAAGTATTCGAATTGATCGGACCATTTGTATACATGCAATTTCTGATTGATATATTTCGAAGTTCTAAGAATCAAACAATCTAACCATTCTTTCTGACCTTTTCTCCAATTTAATGAATGCTGGTTCATTGTATTTTTCATTCCATTATTCCAATTTGAAAGAATGTCATCTATTGGAAATACCCAAGCCTGAGTGCGCGTGTTCATTAAATGGAATGTATTTTCCCCTACGGGGAAAATCGATACGGTTTGGTTGATTATTCGATCGAAAGAATCATTCTCTTTCTCAGTCATATTGAACCATGGATTCTTCCATTTTTTTCTGTGGTCGAAAATCTGATTCCCTAATCTGTTCTTGTGAAGTTCATAGAATAGACTCTGAGCGAAGGCAAATGTATTATTAGCAGAAACCTGATTAGGATTAGTCAGTAATAGAGTGAATCGATCTGTTCTTTTTAGGACGATTGGTTTCAATCGACAAAAATGGAATAGGCGCTCTTTGCAGAATGAAGAAAAAAAGAGATTCCAAGACGAACTGTTTCTAACTCGACTACAAAGGAATTGGTTTATATCCCTCTGATTTTGTCTAATCGTAGTACATCCAGGATCTGATGAAATAGCCAATTTCGGATTTGGAAATTTCGTTTTGATATTCCAGAAATCCGCTCTCCTTTTCCTTTCTAATCTTCTCAAATATTGAAAAACATTTTGTTGTCTTTTCCAACATTGGAAATTTTCCACGGGCTCTTTAGTGGTACGAGAAACCATATATTCATCTATTGACAATATGTCAAAAACAGAATAACGAATTGTTTTTGTCCAATTCTCAATGAATTTTTTTGTTTCTTTTGAAAATGAATTCTCTTTTATAGACGACCTTTTGGTTTCTTTCAATACTTCTTTCGGCCAAGACATTGGAAAATTTCCTGGACACGCGTCATACCCATTTGAAAATTTTTCCAATTGGCTAGATTTTGGAAAAAACAAAAAAAGATGCGAAAAGATCCACAAATTTCTAGTGAAATTGGCTTCCGATGATGTTTCATTTCGAATTTCCATGGAGTTATATATAGGATCAAATAGATTGATCGAATAGTATTTGTTTCTTTCAATCAGACTTTTCTTTTTTAGGTTATATATAAGGACTGGTAATGTAAGTAATACTACAACTTTGCTTTTGGAACTACAACTACGTAGATCCCGTAAAAGTAACGTACTGAGAATCCGAAAGTCAAAGAACTTAATAAGACGTTCTCGATGGGACAAAATTTGAGTAAAAAACCTCACCAAAATCAATTCAGTCCATGGATCGAATGAAGAGCTTTGTATTTGTTTGAAAAAGTTTAACCACCAGGTCAAGAGGCTTGATATGGGTTGTTTAATTCCGGACTCTCTTGGACATTTTCCCGAGGTCCTTTCTTCCGAGATCCAGAGTCTGCTTTTTTGTTCTTGTATCATTGGTTTTTGCCCTCTTTTACAATTCTATATTTTATTACGTGAAATATGGATAGATCCCTCTCAATTCCATATAATAAACCATTGGATTTTTTCGAAAGGTTTTTTGACTAGTTTTTGGTTTTCTGGAAAAGGTAGAATGATCTTTGTGATGGATGAAAAGACATAAAATAAAATAAAAACCTTCGCACTTCATCGAACTTGCGTCAACGATCGAAAAATCGCAAACAACCAAATAAAAGATTATGGCCCGGGCGAACGACGGGGATTGAACCCGCGCGTGGTGGATTCACAATCCACTGCCTTGAGCCACTTGGCTACGTCCGCCCATAAAATCTATCTAATCAACATTACTTTCAAGAAAAGAGTTGTTTTCTGTTCATCCTACGGAATGTGGGCGACTTATTCCAGGAAATCCAACAGGAAATCCAAGTGTTGCAAGATCGGTACTCACTCCCACAAGTTTTTCCGTTGCATTTTCTATGTTTGGCATGATTGGGATATGAGTACTTGGCTACCCTAAGTCAATACTCACTCATATTATCGAATGAATTGATTATTCCGGATGAGCTTTTCTCCAGCATCCATGGCTGAATGGTTAAAGCGCCCAACTCATAATTGGCGAACTCGCGGGTTCAATTCCTGCTGGATGCACATATCTAATTCAAATTCCTTATATATCCTCAAATACAACAGTAAAAAACTCGATATCTTATAATGTGGATATGAACAAAGACAGATAAGGTACCAAACCTCCTTTAGAGGTTTGGTACGATGAAAGGAATACCTAGAATTCTATCTAATTAACCATCTATAGAATTGAATTCCATTGATGCCAAATCAAGAGGAAAATTGTGAGCATTGCGCTCATGCATAACTTCCATACCAAGATTAGCACGATTAATTATATCAGCCCAAGTATTAATAACACGACCTTGACTGTCAACTACAGATTGATTGAAATTGAATCCATTCAAGTTGAACGCCATAGTACTAATACCCAAAGCAGTAAACCAGATACCTACTACGGGCCAAGCCGCTAAGAAGAAATGTAAAGAACGAGAATTATTAAAACTAGCATATTGGAAAATCAATCGACCAAAATAACCGTGAGCCGCGACAATATTATAAGTTTCTTCTTCCTGACCAAATTTGTAACCTGCATTAGCAGACTCACTCTTTCTGACCAAATTTGTGATTGTGATTCTATTCCATATTTAAACCTAAAATACAAAAATCAATCATATAATGAACATTTCATACAAAAACATACTACATTTTGCTCAGAGTAGTCCGGAAAAATTTCTAACTTCTGGGAAACATCATCGTTGCAAGGGTCGAAATAAAAAAGGTATTATTACAGTACGTCATAGAGGAGGAGGCCATAAACGTCTTTACAGGCAAATTGATTTTCGAAGAAAAGAGAAAGACATCTATGGAAAAATTGTAACCATAGAATATGATCCTAATCGAAATGCGCATATCAGTTTGATATGTTACAAGAATGGGAAAAAGTCCTATATTTTGTCCCCTAGAGGAATCATGATTGGAGATACTATTTTATCTGGTCCAAAAGCTTCTATTTTAATAGGGAATGCCCTACCTTTGAGTGCGGTTTGAATTATGAATTTACGTAATCGGAAAGACCGGTTAGGCCCCGAACCTACTAAATTATCATTGATAATCTAAATTTGACTTAATTTTCAAAGGGAAACTGAGAAAAAATATATATATAGCAAGTGATAAAAAAAAAAATAATAATAAATTTTTCATTCTAGATAATATGGAGAATTTTTGATAAAGCATAACAGTGGAGAAGGCAAACTCTTGTTCCAAAGATTATTTGATTCATCTTTGATTTGAAGGTCAGAGGCAAAATCAAAGTTGTACAATGAAATAAATATTTCCAAATAAAACGCCTCCTATGTTATTGAGAACGTGATTTAATAAAGTCATTCAATCTGAATGCTACATGATGAACAGAAGCCAGATGATGGATAAACACCTAGGATGTAAAGTAAAGAACATCCAGAAAGCTGTATGCCCCGAGAGAGGCTTGTACAGTTTGGGAAAGGATTCTTTTTTTTTTTTTGAATCAAAATCTATTTCAACCAATATCCCTGTGGGTACAACTATACATAATATAGAAACAACGCAGGGTAAAGGAGGACAAGTGGCTCGAGCCGCGGGTACTATAGCCAAATTGATCGCAAAAGAAGGTCAATCCGCGGTATTAAAGTTGCCTTCAGGAGAAGTTCGTTTAATACCTTACAACTGTTCAGCCACGGTTGGACAAGTGGGTAATATCCGCTCGAATAACAAAATTTTTAGTAAAGCTGGATCAAAACGGTGGATAGGTAAACGATCAGAAGTACGAGGAATAGTCATGAATGCTGTAGACCATCCACATGGAGGTGGTGAAGGAAAAAGTCCCATAGGAAGAAAAACCCCCATAACTCCTTGGGGTCATTGTACGCTCGGTAAAAAAACCCGAAAAATGGTTCGGTATAGTGATACTTTCATTCTTCGTCGTCAAACTAAGTTAGAATAAAAAAATTAATTGCCTATGAAATATTCAAGAAAAAAAAAAAGTTTAAAACAAGTTTTTGCGGCTACACACTCAAAAAAAAAAGTTTTTATTGCTGATCACTTATTAAAAAAAATAGAAAAACTAGACACAAATATAAAAAAAAAGAAAATACTATTAACTTGGTCTCGAGCGTCTACGGTTGTACCCAAAATGATCGGTTATACTATTGCTATTCATAATGGTAAAGAGCATATACCTATTTATATAACAAATAATATGCTTTACCATAAATTAGGAGATTTTGTACCTACTCGTCTTTGCCCGGAACATCCAGGCAAAGACGATAAGAAATCTAAAAAAGACAAGAAATCTAGTCGTTAAATTTCAAGAAAGTGAATATGAAAATATCTAAAAATAAGAGGAATACTGAAGTACGCGTTTTAGCCAAAAATTTAAAAATGTCTACGCAGAAAATGCGTCGAGTAATCGATCAAATTCGTGGTTGTTCTTATGCACAAGCATATACTCTATTGAAATTAATGCCGTATAGAGCTTGTTATCCCATATTCCAACTACTTTGTTCTGCAGGAGCAAATGCTAAAAATAATTTGGGGCTTAAAGAAAAATTTTTATTCATTAGTAGAGCCGAAGTAAACGAGGGTACTGTTTCAAAGAAATATCAAATTAGAGCTAAGGGACGTTCCTTTCGTATAAAAAAAAAAACTTGTCATATAACTATTGTTTTGAAAGAACTATCAAATCTAATTGAATTTGAAATTTCAGAGAATCTGAAAAGGAAAATATCACAATATGGGACATAAAGTAAATCCAATGGGTTTTAGACTTGGTCTAACTCAAAATCATAATTCTGTTTGGTTCGCACAAAAGAGAGAGTATACAAGAACTCTTCGAGAAGATATAAAAATACATAAATGCATCGAATTTTTTTTCCAAAGACATCAGAGAAAATCTTATCTAGGAATTGGAAGAATAGAAATTCAGAGAAAGATTGATTTAATCAATATAATAATCTATATAGGATTTCCCATTTTTTTCAAAAATGAAAAAAATGAAATTACACGAGTAAAAAACGATATAAAACGTACTCTTTATTTGCGTGATCAAAAGCTTAACATAAATGCAGAAATATTAGCCAAACCTTATCAAAAAACTAATATACTTGCTGAATATATCGCTTTGCAACTAGAAAAGAGAGTGGCTGTAAAAAAAATATTACAAAAAGCTGTTGAACTAGCCAAAAAAGACGAAATAGAAGGGATTCGTATACGAATTGCAGGACGTCTTGGCGGACGAGAAAGAACTCGTAAGACAAAAATCAAATTAGGCAGAGTTACTTTACAAACACTCCGAGCTGAAATGGATTATTCCTCTTTTACAGTTCGCACAATCCACGGGGCATTAGGAATTCAACTTTGGATCTTCATGAAAGAACAATAATTGTTGTAATTACTATAAAAACTATCCCATTATTATATAGAAAAATTAATTATTTAAGATTGAATAGAATTTCCATTTTCTAGTAAAAATTATGCTATGCTTAGTGTGCGACTCGTTAAAACTAAGCTTTTTTTTTACTTTTGAACTTTATTACACGTAAGAAGTATTCTTTCGTGAAGCAAAATAAGATAATATCGAAAAAAAAAATCGAAGAATCAATACTATTTTTTATGGTATTGTATGGTTCATAAATAAGCCTACCTTGAAAGTGTAATAAAGCAGAAAAGTCGTTATCGACCTCATTTTATAAAAAGAAAAGAGCTTTGAGTCGATGGGAACTAAGTCAACCAATTCTGTAAAAAAAAAAAATGAAAGTTAAGCTCCACTGTAGAAGAAAAGTAAACCTAAGCAATATTTTGTTGGAAGCTATAGAAACGATGAAACTTGTGGATATATTGTTATCATAGGATAGGATGATGAATAAAACCAAAAAAAATAAGAAAAATATCTACTAAAGAGTCTATATTCATCTGTGAATCTTATTGTTTAGTTGAAGTTTTATATTATTGATTTAGAAGTTACTGGCCTAAACTGTTTTAGAATGGAAATCTTTACTATCACAGGGAGCCGGATGATAAAAAATTTTCATGTCCGGTTTTGAATTAGCGAAGGGAATAAAAACTATGATAACGGAATCCATCGACTATAACCCCAAAAAAACGAAATTCCGCAAACAACATAGAGGAAGAATAAAAGGAAAGAGCCACCGGGGTAATCAGATTTTTTTTGGTAAGTTTGCTATTCAAGCACTTGAACCTGCTTGGGTTACAGCTGGACAAATAGAAGCAGGGCGTAGAACAATTACTCGTACTGCTCGACGTGGCATAAAAATATGGATACGTATATTTCCTGACAAGCCTATTACAAAGAAACCCGCTGACACTCGCATGGGTTCAGGAAAAGGTGATACCCTTTTTTGGGTAGCTGTTGTTAAACCAGGTCGAATACTTTATGAGATGGGAGAAGTTTCTGAAACTGTAGCTCGAAGAGCTGCTCAAATAGTAGCTTACAAGATGCGTATACGCACTCAATTTTTAAGAATTTAAATTGCCCAAATCAAAAAAAGATCTTCTTTTATCTTTTTTTGATTTGATACACTAACAAACTTCCTTGGAGGAAAAATGATTCAGCCTCAAACATATTTAAACGTTGCTGATAACAGTGGAGCACGAAAAATAATGTGCATTAGGATTATAGGAGCAAGTTTTCAAAGATATGCGCATATTGGGAATGTAATCATCGCTGTTATTAAAGAAGCAGTTCCTAATGCAAAAATAGAAGAATCTGAAGTTATTAGAGCAGTAGTTATACGTACTTCTAAAGAATTCCAACGTAATGATGGAACAAGAATACAAACTGATGAGAATGCAGCAATTATCGTTGATCAAAAAGGAAATCCAAAGGGAACTCGAGTTTTCGGTCCAGTTCTGCACGAACTGAGACATTGGAATTTTACAAAAATAATTTCATTAGCTCCCGAAGTGTTATGACTAATATGTACAAAGTACATAGAACAGGTTAACTGCAACTTAGACAAATGTCTCTATAAAAAAAAGCATGTTTTTTTGAAAAAAAAAAAAAAAATAAAGAGAATTCAAAAAATAGATCAACATGGATACTATTACCAATTTGACTACATCAATCAAAAATGCTTACATAGTAAATAAACGAACAGTTCGAGTACCTGCGACTAGGATTAATGAAAAACTCGGGAAAATACTTTTAAATGAAGGCTTTATAAATAATATTAGAGAGCATAAAGAAGGGAAAAAATCTTTTTTGATTTTTACTTTCAAATACAGGAAAAAGAAAGAAACAAGAATTACCCTAAAACGTATAAGCAAACCTGGTCAGCGAATTTATTCCAATTTTCGAAAAATACCAAAAGTTTTAAACGGGATAGGAATTGTAATTCTTTCTACTTCCCAGGGAATCATGACAGACCACGAAGCTCGACAAAAAAAAATTGGAGGAGAAATCTTGTGTTATGCATGGTAATAGATTCTACCCATTTTTGCTAGATATATATTTTCCAAAAAAGAAACATGAAAATGGAAAAACGCCAAAATATGATTGAACTTGAAGGGCTAGTTATTGAGGCACATCCCGCTGGATTTTTTAGAGTCTTATTGGACAATAAAAAAACTGTTCTAGCTTATATTTCGGGTAACATTCGACAAAATAGTATACGAATACTTGTAGGAGATAGAGTCAAAATTGAACTCCATGTTTGTGATTTGACTAAAGGGCGTATAATTCATCGATTTAGAAAAAGCTAATATAATTTCGTTTCAATTTTCAATAAAACAATAAGATAGCAAAAAATAGAAAAATGATCCATACTTTTTCTAGCTCAAAGAGCAAAAAAGTTTCTAGCTCAAAGAGCAAAAAAGAATAAACACATTTAATTCAAATAATATGAAACTACGCGCTTCTGTTCGGAAAATTTGTTCGAAATGTCGATTAATTCGTAGAGGAAAGCGAATTTATGTAGTTTGTTTAAATCTAAGACATAAACAAAAACAAGGTTAATTTTTTTTATCTTTTTTTTTTTTTTCAATATGCATTTTATAGGCTTAGAGATATATATAACAAATTTTAGGGTATAGCAGTGCAATAATGAAACCAAAATCTATGTGGAATTTATCTAAAAATAGACGTATTAAAAAAGAAATACGTAGAGTAGACCGTGGAATCATTCACATACAATCAAGTTTTAACAATACAATTATTACCGTTACCGATGTCTTGGGACATGTGCTTTCTTGGTCGTCTGCTGGTGCATGTGGCTTTAAAGGCCCAAAAAAAGGTTCAGCTTTCGCTGCTCAAACAGCAACAGAAAACATAACTCGTACTGTAGTTATTAACCGCGCAGCCATCCTGATAACGGGTTGTGGTAAGGGACGAGACGCGGCATTACGAGTCATTCAACATAGTCGAATACTGATACGTGCAGTACTTGATATAACACCCAATCCGCATAATGGATGTAGACCTCCTGTCAAAAGACGTGTATAACTTTTCATTATATGATTTGGAATGAACTAAAAACTGCAGAATCTTCACCACGATGGAAGTGCTTGGAATCGAGAACAGACAGTAAACGATCTCATTATGGTCGTTTTTCCATATCTCCGCTTTTGAAAGGTCAAGCTAACACACTAGCTATTGCTATACGAAAAACTTTACTTCAAGAAGTCAAAGGAACATATATTACGTATGCAAGATTTCAAAAAAATATTCTACACGAATATTCTTCCATAATAGGTATTAAAGAATCAGTTCATGACATTTTAATGAACTTGAAACAAATTGTACTTAGAAGTGAATTGTACGGAATTCACGAAGCATCTATTTGTACTGTTGGACCTAAGAATGTAACAGCTCAAGACATCATATTACCATCTTCTATTCAAATCATTGATGATACCCAGCATATAGCTAGCCTTACTAAACGAATCCCCTTCAATGTTACATTGAAGATTGAAAAAAAGAAAAGGTATACTATAGAAAATATGAAACAACCAAAGGACATATTTTTCCCCATAGATGGTGTTTCTTTACCGGTTCAAAATGTGAATTTTAGTATTCATTCTTATAAGAGTTCAGATAACATACAAGAAATGCTTATTTTCGAGATATGGACAAACGGGGGATTAACTCCTAGAGAAACCATTTACGAAGCTTGTTGGAGTTTACTTGACTTAATTATTCCGTTGCTTTGCGTAGAACAAAATATAAAAAATAGCCAAAAGAAACCCAACCCTCTATCTTTAGTAACTAAAGATAGAAACAAAAAAAAAAATAGGGGAGAGGGTTACGTGAAATAGATTTTTTTTTATTAAAGTGTATTATACACTTTAATAAAAAAAAATTTGTTATGAAAAACTTTGAGTGAAAATAGACTAAAATTTACATTAGAAAAGTCCTAAGGTTAACGACTCTTCAATAGGCAAAGCAGCTCCGATACCTAACCAAAGGGATAAGGCAGTACCGATAAGAAAAACTGTTGTAGCTACTGGACGACGAAAAGGATTTTGAAATTGATTAACGTTCTCTAAAAAAGGTACTGTTAATAAACCCACAGGTACAGAGGTCATCAAAAGGACACCAAAAAATTTATTCGGTACTGTACGAAGTATTTGGAAAACTGGGAAAAAATACCATTCGGGTAAGATTTCTAAAGGAGTTGCAAAAGGATTTGCGGGTTCACCAATCATCGATGGTTCTAACACTGCTAAACCTATCGTACACGCAATAGTACCTAAAATAACTACCGGAAAAATATATAAAAGATCATTAGGCCACGCGGGCTCTCCATAATAATTATGTCCCATTCCTTTAGCTAATCGCGATCTTAATACAGGATCTTTTAAATCGGGTTTTTTTGTTATTGGGATAAGTAGATCTTATCTTTCTAGATCTATCCCCCGTAAGATCCGGACATGTCAATTTGAATCATCCGGCTCAAACAAGAATTTAAAGAAATAACAAGCAAAGAATTCTATGCTATAAAATGCTTTTACCCAAGTACGCATGAAAGAAATTGTGAAACAAAATACTCGCTTTCTGGGTCATCTTCATCCTTGTAATTTTTTTGATAAACAAAAAAAGTCTAAAGTTTATTTTTAACAAGGTATTGACTTGTTAATGAAATTCCCTTTACTTTTCCTTAGATCCTTTTTTTTACTCCGATAGTTATTCTGTTAAAATGCAAAGGAAATGAGTGCATTTTATAACTATGAAAATAAGAAATTGACTAGAATTCACGGAGCCTATACAAATCATAGAAAAAAAAGTCTACCCAGATTAGGAACTTTCTTTTTCTTTGAGAAAGACGTTGGGATAAGGGGAATACACAGGATCTTTCTGTGGCAGATTTAATCCGACAGGCTTAATCAATAATTCAAGTCACACACTCCCATAATCCATTTTCTCCATTGAATTTTTCTTTTTATTTGAAATCCTTAAGGAAAAGGAAGAATCCGAAGAATCTAGCTCGAAAAAACAAGCAATATTCTTGGCAAGTATGTTATACCCTAAAAAAAAATTATTTTTCTTTTTATAAAGGACCCGAAATACCTTGTTTACGAATCATTAGAAAATGCATTAGCATAAATATTGCACTAAGAAGTGGTAATATAAAGGTATGTAAACTATAGAACCGAGTTAAGGTCGATTGACCCACGCTAACACTTCCACGTAATAACTCAACTAAAGAAGAACCTATTACAGGAATAGCCTCGGGTACGCCAGTTACAATTTTGACTGCCCAATAACCAATTTGGTCCCAAGGTAAAGAATAACCAGTTACACCAAAAGAAACAGTCAGTACAGCTAGAATAACTCCAGTAACCCAAGTTAATTCACGAGGTTTTTTAAAACCACCTGTTAAATAAACACGGAATACATGCAAAATCATCATGAGAACCATCATGCTTGCTGACCATCGATGAATTGATCGAATTAACCAACCAAAATTGACTTCACTTATTATGTACTGAACCGAAGCAAAAGCTTCGGTAACTGTTGGACGATAGTAGAAAGTCATAGCAAAACCGGTGGCCACCTGTACCAAAAAACAAGTTAATGTAATTCCTCCGAGACAATAAAATATATTAACATGAGGAGGAACATATTTACTAGTGATATCATCTGCAATTGCTTGAATCTCTAGACGCTCTTCAAACCAGTCATATACTTTATCGAGATAGGTTAACCCCTTCAAAAAACTGTACATGAAACTTTCCCTTCGTACAGCTTAAACAAAAATACCGTAATTGAGGTAATTATCTATAACATATATAAGATAATGCCAAAATTTCAAGTAGGCTCAATAAAGGCCTTTTGAAGAATCTTTTCTTCCATTCATAATTTATGAATTTCTGTTTAATGAATAGGATTTTGATTGTTTAAACCTGAAAAAGAATTAACAAATTGTTCTAAACCTCAGATTTTGTTTTTACTCCGAAGATTCACTTAACAAAAGGTTCTTTGGGTAAGGTCCTGTTGGATTTTTTCAGAGTCGAAATCTTTGTTGTTATTCATTTAGATACAAAGTAAAAATTACAACAGTAAATCCTAGTTCAGACCTTTTTTCTATAATAAAAAAGAAAACTCGTGCTTTAGAAATTCTAAGTTAACCTCCAACGAGGAAAGATTATCTAAAGATAACAGACTAGTCTTCTGTACTATTAATATCGAATGTAACAAGTCGCACACCCATTTTTTTTTTTGTAAATTCTTTTCAAAAATGACACGATCAAACTATCGTAAAACAAAAATAGAACGAACCTAAATAAAATCAATATCTCTTACGTTATTTTTAGAAAAAGTTTGAGATCCAGTTCTATACCCAACTAACAGGAATTCCGGTCAATAAAATAGACGAATTATAGATCTCCAATAAAAGAGATAAAAATACTGCAAATAAAACCATTGCAACAACCATAAGGGCAGTAGTTCCCCATCCGGGGGCGACTTTACCATATTCACGATTAAGTGGTTTTAAGTAACTCCCTACCCCAGTTTTTCTTGGTCTGGTTCTGGAAGTATCATTCACGGTTTGTGTAGCCATATAAAATATTTTGTTGAAATCTGTTAACTTTGTATACTATGTTTTTATTTATTAATATAGTATAATTAGATAAATTCTTTTTATTAGTTACCTAAAAATGGAAACTGCAAACTTAGTCGCTATCTTTGTATCGTGCTTGCTCGTAAGTTTAACAGGATATGCCCTATATACATCCTTTGGACGACCTTCTGAAGGTCTTATAGACCCCTTTGACAATCATGAAGACTAAAACAAACAAAAAAGGGAAGTCCATGTGGACTTCCCTTTTTTGTTTGTTTTATTTAATTTTCTTTTCCTCCTTTAGTCGGAACTTTGGGCGGTTCTCTAAAGAAAATAGCAAAAAATAGAATTCCTAAAGTCGAAACCAAAAGGAATGTATAAACCAATGCTTCCATAGATTCAATCGTTTTTTTTTTTTTTTTTACAACTTTCGTACTAAGTAATAAGTAATAGACGTAAGTCTTTATATGACTTGTTTTTTTGTGGTAGGATCTCCCAATTTTTGGAATGCTCCAAATTCGACTTGCGCATTTAATTCTGGATCGATACCAGCAAAAATATCTCGGAATAGTGTTCTAGAACCATGCCAAATGTGTCCAAAGAAGAAAAGAAGAGCAAAAGTAGCGTGTCCAAAAGTAAACCAACCTCTTGGACTACTCCGAAAAACCCCATCTGATTTTAAAGTAGCACGATCTAATTCAAAAATTTCCCCCAATTGAGCACGTCTCGCATATTTTTTCACTATAGTAGGATCGCTAAAACTTACTCCATCAAGTTCTCCACCATAAAACTCGACAGTTACGCCGACCTGTTCCACGCTATATTTGGATTCTGACCTCCTAAAAGGAACATCCGCTTTCACAACACCTTCTTTGTCCACTAGAACTACTGGAAATGTTTCAAAAAAAGTAGGCATACGACGAACAAAAAGTTCGTTTCCGTCCTTATCCTTGAAAATGGGGTGTCCTAACCAACCAATAGCTATTCCATCTCCATTGTCCATTGCACCCGCTCGGAATAATCCACCTTTAGCAGGATTGTTTCCAATGTAATCGTAAAAGGCTAGTTTTTCAGGAATTTTAGACCAAGCTTCGGACAGACTTAAATTTTTATTCAAACCAGCGCGAACTCGTCGATCTATTTCTTGTTGAAAGTACCCCTGATCCCATTGATATCGAGTCGGACCAAATAATTCAATTGGGGTTGTTGCTGACCCATACCACATGGTTCCAGCAACAATAAAAGATGCAAAAAAAACAGCAGCAATACTGCTAGATAAAACGGTCTCAATATTTCCCATACGTAATCCTTTATACAATCGTTGAGGAGGACGAACACTGAGATGAAATAGACCTGCGATGATTCCCAATAGACCTGCAGCAACATGATGCGACGCTATTCCTCCTGGAACAAAAGGATCAAAGCCTTCAGCTCCCCAAGCTGGGCTTACAGGTTGTATTTTTCCAGTAAGTCCAAAAGGATCAGAAATCCAAATTCCAGGACCATATAAACCTGTAACATGAAAAGCTCCGAATCCAAAGCAAACTACTCCGGAAAGAAATAAATGAATACCAAAAATTTTTGGTAAATCTAAAGAAGGTTTTCCTGTGCGCGGATCTGTAAATATTTCAAGATCCCAGTATACCCAATGCCAGATCGCTGATAAAAAACATAAACCTGAAAACACAATATGAGCTCCAGCGACACCCTCGTAACTCCAAAATCCCGGATTAGCTTCAGTTTCTCCAGTAATACTCCATCCGCCCCAAGATTCTTTTATTCCTAAACGAGTCATAAAAGGTAAAATAAACATACCTTGTCTCCACATAGGATCAAGAACAGGATCAGATGGGTCAAAAACTGCTAATTCATACAAAGCCATTGAACCGGCCCAACCTGCTACTAAAGCTGTATGCATTATATGCACAGAAATTAACCGGCCAGGATCATTCAAGACAACAGTATGCACACGATACCAAGGTAAACCCATTAAACACCTCTTTTTCAAAAAAAAAAGATTGAACTTTCTTACATTATAAAAACACACTGAATTTTAGGTTGGATCATCCTTCCTTTTAGAAAACTATGTTGAATAAAAACACCGGTAGGAGAAGCAAAAATATTTTATCTTTTATGTTTCAATTTACAAAATTTAAGGATTGGTACCATTAAAAACAAAAAAAAATACTTACAAAATTTGGAAAACAAAAAGAAAGAGAAGAAGGAGAATAAAAAGAGAAAAAAAAGGATCTAAAAAAAATGCCCCTTGGTATCCCAAAAGTTCGTTTTTTTGGTGAAGATAACCCTCCGTCAAGAAAAGAAGATGATAGAACTCCTCAAGAGATTCAATTTAATCACTTTTTTGAAGAGACAACAATACCTAAGCCTAAACGAAAGAATGAGACCCCATGTACTTTTCCGGTTCTAGGATCAAAAAAAACTAAGAATAATATAATGCATGAGGCACCTATTATGACTTTGGCAAAAGATAACGAAACAGGAGAGGATAAAGAGCCGGAAAACAAAGATAATAAAAAGAAAAAAGAAACAAAAGAAGAAGTTTTGGACTGGGCTGACTTATAGTGTGACTTGAATCTCGTATAGATTTTATGGAATTTTTCCATTCATTTCCCGTCTAATGGAATGATTTTTACTTTATTGGATCGTTTTTTTTTTGGAAAAGAACCCAACGCATAAAGTATTTTTATATTGTTCGTTTTTTATACTATAAAAGAAAGTTAAATCCAAGGTTATTTTGAAATTTCATTCATTTCCGCCCATCCAACTTTTGAGCAGATATAATCTATATATATTAATTATATTCTACTCTTAGTCATCTTAGTATATAAACCTAACTTACATAAACTTCCTTAATCTATAAGTAAGAGGAATAAGAGATCATTTGTATAGGAATAGAAGTAAAACCTAAAGATTAGATGCAGAACTCGGTAAAGGGAACAAGCAAACTGTTTTGTTTAATTTTAAACGTTTCAGAAAGTAGTCCAATACTTTTGAAATTTAGAATTATTCGCATTACAAAAAAAAATTGGACCAAGTTTTGGAAAACAAATAGCCTTTTTCGTTTCCTAGCGACTAGAGCCGTATGTTGGGAAAAGTACACGTACGGTTCACAAGGAGAGATTGCTCTTATCTACTCCAATCGACGTAATGTCTAGAACTCGTTGTATTTTTTTAGGGCAACCCGTTGATGAAGATATTGGAAGTATATTTGTAGGTATTTTGCTTTACTTGTTTATAGACGATATACGTAAAGGAAAAAGTAGACAGATTTTCATGTATATAAACTCGTGTGGCGGAGCTATATTACCCGGTCTAAGTATCTTTGATATTATGCTTCAGCTTAGAGAAACAATACATACAATCGGTCTTGGCCTAGTTGCTTCAACAGCAACCTTAGTTTTAAGTGCCGGAACCTTTGGATTTCGTAATACAGGGCCTCATAGTAGAATAATGATCCACCAACCAAGAGCATCTCTTCGTGATGGACCAGCCTGGCTTTTTGCGAAGGACGCTTTTTTTGTTCAACAGTTGCGAAAAATGATTGTACAATGTTATTGTCTCAGAACACCCCAATTCGAAGAATTAATAGAAAATGCCCTTGACAAAAATACTTACATGTCACCAGAGGAAGCAGTTGATTTCGGACTTGTTGATAGAGTAGCACTTCCAATGTGGGAACCAAACAAGGAAGAACCTCCCTTTGAAATTCCAGAAGAAGGAAACGAAGGTTTTGGGCTAATCCCAAACCATGTTTTAGAAGAAGCTAGAAGAGCTAGAAAGATTAGAAGCACTAAAGGTGCTGTACAGATTGAGCAAAACCTTTCTCTACAATTCGACGAATAAATAATCAACTCTAGGATAGAGAGAAGTTCAAGATAAAAAAAAAGAGTTTTCTAAAGCCTGGTTAGGATTGATCCTAACCAGTAAAATTGAATAAACCACCAAAATGCCCACACTTCCTCAACTTATTAGAATTGCGAGACAACCAAAAAAAAAGGTAGGCAGTTCTCGTGCTCTTCAAAAATGTCCTCAACGCAGAGGAGTTTGTGCTAGGGTGTATGTGCGACTCGTTTAGATCAGAAAAAACTAGAACGTTCTTCCAAGAAGAGCTTTCTTGTTATCAAAAAGTAAAGATCTATCATCTCTAGGAAGATGAAATTTATGGTTTTTGTTGGTGCAAATCCAATCACTTGGATCTGAGATGAAAAGCAATTCCTCTTTGGCAGAAAACAGTCATTCGGAGCAGGGAATCATCAAAATGAAAAACTTCTTTTTGTTGCAAATGACGGAAAAATAAGATCAGCTACTCCGCTAATTCTCGAAATAACATGTCGTTACTGTACTTTAAATTTTTTGAAGTTTTTAAAGAAATTTCCTTTTTTGGGGGGGGGAAGGGGTAGAGCTGAAGACGGTAGATAATACAAATTACCAAAAGCATACTCTTTTAGTTTTAGCTCCGGCATATAGAGAGGACCTCGCCGTTAGAGAAAGAACCATATAGACGAAGAAACCCATAATTATTCAAATCTTTTAGTGAAATAAGTGATTCTTTTTGGTTGGGAAGGTTAGAATAGCTAAAGCCTTTGGAACATTTCTTTTCCAAAAAAGAAAAGTCAGTATATAAATAAACTAAACATATATATAAGAATTTAAATTAATGACCAGAGTAAAACGCGGATATATAACTCGACGTCGCCGAAACAAAAATCTCGCTTTTGCGTCAGGATTTCACGGGTCCCATTCCAAACAGTTCCGAGCTGCTAAGCAGCAGAAGCAAAAAGCTCTAACCTCGGCTAAACGCGATCGACTGAAACAAAAGAGAAATTTTCGCTGCTTGTGGATTGTTCGAATTAATGCAGCAGTTCGTCGTTTAGGGGTTCCTTACAATAAATACATAAACTGTATGTACAAAAAGCGGTTACCTTCAAATCGGAAAACACTTGCGCAAATAGCTACATTAGAGAATAATTCTTTTTATATCATTTCGAAAAACATTTTGGCATAAAAAAGAAAAAAAAATCCCCGGGGATCCCCTCCGGGAAATGGAAAATCATGAACTTTGACGTCACTCATAAAAAAACGCAAAAATTACAATTTTTTCAACTTTTTTTTGACCATAAAAGGTAGCAATCCTAGAATACGAGCTCGTTTAATAGCAATAGATATAAGACGTTGTTGTTTACAGGTTAAATTATTCACTTTCCTGGATAAGATTTTTCCGCGCTGGCTAATAAATTGATTAATTAGACTCATATTTTTATAATTGATCTGATTCTCTGACTTTATTAGATTAGGTTTTTTTGGAACTTTTGGGTAACGTTTCCGACTACCAGATGGTATCTCAGGCTTATATCGTTTAAAATCAAAAGATTGCTTAGACATATTAATATCGTTTAAATAAAAGGTTTATGAGAAAATAGTTTCTGTGAACTGTTGTTGTTATGTATTCCGTTTATTTCTTTCTCTCTTTGTGAATGGTATGTTTCAAACAAAAAGGACAAAATTTCTTTAATGCCAAGGGCATGGATGTATTGTATCGATTCTTTTTAGTTGTATATCTAAAAAGGTTACAATTAATACATTCTAAAAAAATTACCACTCGTGCGCCTATGTTTTCTGACATTTTTGTAGTAGTCTATTTTATTTATTTTTTTGAATCAAAAAAAGAACGTCAGGCGATATATTCCTAGTTCCATCAATTTATTTCAAATCCTTTTTTTTTTGATTTATAATATAGAGCGTTAAAAAGAAAAAGGAAAACTAAGAGCATCCGGGAAAAACCGATTTATTTCAATTAAAAAACCAGCTAAAGAACCAAACCATAAAGTTGCTAAAACGGGTGCTGTCGAAAGATATTTTTTTATATATTGCATAAAGCATTTATTTTCCTTTTATATTTAAAAGTACTTTAAAAAGTCGACTAATTCTACCATTACCTAACCTAGGTAAGAAACGTTACTAATTTCTTATAGTATGACGGCGTTTGAATTTTCTATTTTGTCGAAAAAAAAGACTTTTCGTATGTATTAGAGATTAAAATAACATTGTTGATTAATCCATTGATTCTAAGGGATGTAGCGCAGCTTGGGTAGCGCGTTTGTTTTGGGTACAAAATGTCGCAGGTTCAAATCCTGTCATCCCTATCTATTCATTAAAACTAATCGGACTGGCTAGTCTTTAATCACAGAGAGTGGATTAAGTCATATCCCAAAAAAGCGCTCTTAGTTCAGCTTGGTAGAACGTAGGTCTCCAAAACCTAATGCCGTAGGTTCAAATCCTACAGAGCGTGATTCTGATAATTCAGTGCCTGAATTAAAACTCCAACTGATCGCCGCGTCGATACTGTAAATATGCTGTTACAAAAAGTCCAGCCAAAGTAATAGGAATTAAACCTAATACAATCCCGGATAACAGAGTTTCAACCATTTTCATTCAAAAAATTAGAAATTATAGCTATATCAAATAGTACCATGAAATCGCGATGGAATTCCATAATCAAACGTTTTTTTTTTTTCAATTAAACAATGTCAAAAAAATTGATTTAAATAAGTCTTATCTTGCTAAACCCAATAAATAGAATTAAGGTGAAAAAAAGAAAAACTAATAAAAACCCAAAATAACTAATTAGAATAGGCATGAAACAACTAAAATCAATTCAATAATAATATATTTAAGAGATAAATAACTAAAGTTTTATAATAAGTAAGATATAGTACCGACGTTTCTATAATATAAAAAAAAGATATATTTTCTTTTTAATTTTAATTAAAGAGTGGTTCAAACAATTTTCTATCAAATTGTTAGTATAATGGTCAAGTAGAAATCCATCCTAACTCATTTTAATTTTTAGAATTTACAAAAGAAAAGACCGTAAAAACCTTTTTCTGCTTTTGTATTTTCTAGTTTAGGGGATCAATTCCCTTTGCCGATATAAAATAGAATTAATATTCATTAATTCATTATTATTGGAGTTGCATATGTCTGGAAATACCGGAGAACGATCCTTTGCGGACATTCTTACAAGTATTCGATACTGGGTTATTCATAGCATTACTATACCTTCTCTGTTTGTTGCAGGTTGGTTATTCGTCAGTACAGGGTTGGCTTATGATGTTTTTGGAAGTCCTCGACCAAACGAGTATTTCACAGAAAATCAACAGGAAGTTCCTTTAATAACTGGCCGTTTTGATTCTTTAGAACAGCTGGAGCATTTTACTAAATCTTTTTAGGAGACACTAATGACTATAGATAGAATCTATCCAATTTTTACCGTTCGATGGCTGGCTATTCACGGTTTAGCTGTCCCTACAGTCTTTTTTTTGGGATCCATTTCTGCAATGCAGTTCATCCAACGATAAAATATTAAGCTATGACACAATCAAATCCGAACGAACAAAGTGTAGAATTAAATCGTACCAGCCTATACTGGGGATTGTTACTTATTTTTGTACTTGCTGTTTTATTCTCCAGTTACTTTTTCAATTAAAAAAAAAAAAAACACACACAAATTTTTTTTTTCATTCTGAAAGAAATGATTTATAACAAAATTTAGAACGATTTTTTTTTGAGTATAACTATTAAATTTCAATAAAATGGAAGAGGAGTAATAAACATGGCTGATACTACCGGGAGAATACCTCTTTGGTTGGTAGGTACTGTAACGGGTATTCTTGTAATTAGTTTGGTCGGTATCTTTTTCTACGGCTCCTATTCAGGATTAGGGTCATCCCTATAATAAGAAAATATACTTAACTGACCTTACCTTAAAAGGTAAGGTCGGCATCTTTCAAACTTTTAGTCAAAGTATGATGACCTATCATAAAAACGAAAAAAAAAAAAAAAAAGAGAAAATACGAGCTAAAAATTCATTTCGGATAATTGAACTTTTTCAAATTGTTTCTTTTTAAGTACCAGAAAAATCTGCGCCAAAACAACCGACGTTAAGAAGAATAAAAGACCTTGAATACGAAATGGGTCTTGCAGTACTATTTCCGCATTTACCTGACCAAATCCACCCACATTAGGATTATTTGTTAATGGTTGATCTGCCTTAACAAAATCACCTTCCGAAACAAGAAGTTCGGGGCCCGGAGGTATTATGTCAACACCAGATCGGCCTTGCGATATATTCTCAATCAGTACCTCGTATCCCCCTTTCTCTTTACGTAAAATTTTGCTGATTCTACCTGTTAATGAAGCATTAAATATTGTATTATTGCTTTGGCTACCATCAGGATAAACTTGACCTCTTCCTCTATTACCTCCGGCATATATAGGATATTTCCAGAAGTGCGATTCTTTTTTTAGAGCAGGATCCGGGGATAGGATTGGAAATACAATTTCCTTGTATTTTTGACCAGGAATAGGACCTATTACAAGAATATTTTTTTGGAAGGGGCGATAATTTTGAAAAGGTAGATTACCTATTTTTTCTTTTATTTCAGGAGAAATACGATCCGGAGGAGCTAGTTCAAAACCTTCGGGTAAGATTAAAACAGCTCCTACATTTAAGTTTCCCTTTTTCCCGTTAACTAGAACTTGTTTGATTTGTGTGTCATAAGGAATTTTCACAACTGCTTCAAAAACGCTATTAGGAAGCACAGATTGCGGAACTTCGATCTCTACAGGTTTTTTAGCCAAGTGGCAGTTGGCGCATACAATACGTCCAGTAGGTTCTCGAGGATTCTCATAACTTTTTTGGGCAAAAATAGGATATGCTTTTGAAAAAGAAATACGAGTTGTTATATTTATCGTTATGAAAGTGGAGATTGATAGAACCACCAATATTCTAATCCAATCAGAAACATTTTTTTTTTCCATCATTTTTCGTTTAAATTTTTTTTTTTGAAGAATCGAGAACTATTCTTTATCTCCGTTTCATTTATTATTCAACCTAAAGATGGTTTTTCATTTTACATTTATTCTTAAATATTATAAATCGAGAAGAAAAAAGGCCTGATTTTTTATTCATTCATCGAATGATAGATTACTACAAGAGACGGAGATATACGATTAAATCGGCGGAAAATCCAATATTTCAAAATTGTATCTAGAATAACAGGAAAAGTTGAAACAAGACTAAAAATGATTTGGTCATTATGCACAAATCCATAATTTTCAGAAATCCAACTGATAAGGACTTCCCAACCATGAGGTGAATGGAACCCAATGCATAGATCAGTCATTAAAAGAATTGAAAAAGCTTTCATTGTATCGTTTATACTATAGAAAATTTCTCGAATCCAAGAAAAGAAAATTGTAAGCTTTTTTTGACTCATAAAAAGAAAAGTGCTTAGAATAATAAATTCTAAAAGATTTGTTCCTAAATGTGTAACTATTTGGATACAATCTTTTTTGTACAACTCGAACAAAAAATTTTTTTTTAAATGTGTTTCCGAAAAATCTTCTACTGTTGTTTCAAAGAGCAAAAGTTCTTCTATTTGACTAACTCTTACTAGATTATTTTCTTCTTGTAAATAATCTAATATTTTGGATGAACTAGTATTCCACCAAAAAGTGACCCACGATTCTACGCATTTTTCTAGTGAAATAGAAATTAGACACGGCAATACTATAAAACATGCAACATATCGTAAAGAAACAGCTGCTCTATTTTGTGTAACTTCTATGTGATGAATAACTAATGAACTTGATTTATTCATGAGTTCTGATCGAAGTCGAGATATAATACGAATTATAGAATGAGGTATCAAACCCATGGATTCTTCTCAATTCATTTTTAAAATGAAAACTACAAATATTTTTATAAAATTGTCTATGTCTAATCAAACTCCTTCAATAGACACATGCAAAAAACGAGCTAATTCTACAGCTTTTTGTTCCATTTCTTTTTGATGAATTTTTTCCCCAGTACGAGCTAAAGGAATGTCTGGTAATCCCCTTACTTTCATATAAAGGACATGGTGGCTAGAAAAAAGACTTTTTTGTACTTGCATTGTGATCATCTGAACATTTTCGATAGAAAATCGTAAATAAACACGACGAGTTCTTCCTGGGAATCCCCAACGAAAAAGACATATAATTCCTTTTTTTTCATCAATCTGATTGTAACCACTACCCACATCAAAAAAAATTGTACACCAAAAATAAAAGCTAAAAAAAAGGCCTGCAATACCATAAAAACACATTATAATCCCTTGTGGAATAAAAAGTATTTTTTCAAAAAACAGTAGGGGTATAAGGTTCCTGCCAAGATAACTTGAAAATCCAACTATAAAAAAACCTAATGCACCTGCAAAAAGAACAGAGGCAAACAAAAAATTACTTTTTCTTCGAGAACCTTGGATAGACTCTATCCAAAGCCTTTTTGATTGATGATTCATATAAGTCATATCTCAATTAAATTGAAGTGAAGAGAAGGAATAAGCAAGGGCGAGACGGGCTATTCCTTACTTTCACTAGCTTTGTATCAACATTTTTAAGATTGGGAAACTAATTCTTCGTTTTCATAATATTTCATCTTTTTGGATGTACAAAAAAGAAAGTACCATTGTAAGGGCCGAGAAAACTAAACTCACTATAGGTACAAAAATGGAAGATAAGTTAGAATTTACCATAGAAAAAAATAGAAATTTGTTTCTTTTTCTTTCTAACATTGTATATTATTCACAGACAATGCTAGAAAGAAAAATCGTACATCTGGAAGTGTATAAAGTTTTTTCTATATGAAATCTATTATGAGCTAGAAGGGGGTTGAACCCTTGACATCATGGTCTGGAACCGTGGGCTCTTTTCCACTGAGCTGCTAACTCCTGACCAAAAATACTAAGTAAACTCCAACAAGAATCAATGAAAGAGTCTGGGTAGACCCCCAGACCCCGAAAAATAGAAATCAAAAGTTTCCTAGTTCAAACTACTATAGCGTATCCATAGCAGCAAATTCAAACTTGATTTCTTTCCATACTTCACAAGCAGCAGCTAGTTCAGGACTCCACTTACAAGCTTCACGAATTACTTCATTCCCCTCACGAGCAAGATCACGTCCTTCATTACGAGCTTGGACACAAGCTTCTAAAGCAACCCGATTAGCTACGGCACCGGGTGCATTTCCCCAAGGATGTCCTAAGGTTCCTCCACCAAATTGTAATACAGCGTCATCTCCAAAGATATCGGTCAAAGCAGGCATATGCCAAACGTGAATACCTCCTGAAGCAACAGGCAGAACACCTGGCATAGATACCCAATCTTGCGTGAAATAAATACCACGACTTCGATCTTTTTCAATAAAGTCATCACGAAGTAAATCCACAAAACCTAAAGTAATTTCTCGTTCTCCTTCAAGTTTACCTACGACAGTACCGGCATGAATATGATCTCCACCGGACATTCGTAATGCTTTAGCCAGTACACGGAAGTGCATACCATGATTTTTTTGTCTATCAATAACTGCATGCATTGCACGATGAATATGAAGAAGTAAGCCATTATCTCGGCAATAATGAGCTAAAGTGGTATTTGCAGTGAAACCTCCTGTTAAATAATCATGCATAACAATCGGAACCCCTAATTCTCTTGCGAATACTGCTCTTTTTATCATTTCTTCACATGTACCCGCAGTAGCATTTAAGTAATGTCCCTTAATTTCACCTGTTTCAGCTTGAGCTTTATAAATAGCTTCCGCGCAAAAAACAAAGCGATCTCTCCAACGCATAAAGGGTTGAGAATTTACATTTTCATCATCTTTAGTAAAATCTAGTCCGCCACGAAGACATTCATAAACTGCTCTACCGTAATTTTTAGCAGATAGACCTAATTTAGGTTTGATGGTACATCCCAACAAAGGACGTCCGTATTTGTTTAATTTATCTCTTTCTACTTGGATCCCATGAGGTGGACCTTGAAATGTTTTGATATAAGCAGGAGGAATTCGCAAATCTTCTAGGCGTAGAGCTCGTAGAGCTTTAAAACCAAAAACATTCCCCACAATAGAAGTAAACATGTTAGTAACAGAACCTTCTTCAAAAAGGTCCAAAGGATATGCTACATAAGCAATAAATTGATTGTCTTCTCCCGGAACAGGTTCGATATCATAGCATCGTCCTTTGTAACGATCAAGACTAGTAAGACCATCAGTCCAAACTGTGGTCCATGTACCTGTAGAAGATTCAGCAGCTACCGCTGCGCCTGCTTCCTCGGGCGGTACTCCGGGTTGAGGAGTTACTCGGAATGCTGCCAAGATATCAGTGTCCTTAGTCTGATACTCTGGAGTATAATAAGTTAATCTATAATCTTTAACACCAGCTTTAAATCCTACGCTTGCTTTAGTTTCTGTTTTTGGTGACATAAGTCCCTCCCTAAATCAAATCATATTTCTGACAAGAACGAGGTCTGCTCGACATTTTCTTTTATAGACTCTTTTCTTCCTTATTGGTAGATTTTGGATACACTTTTTATTTATTTTAAAATTTTTTTATATATAATGCAACCCAATTTTTACTTTGAAAAGTCATTCTTCTCAGAATATTTCTAGGATAAATGTATAAATATAAAAAAGATGTAGTTTATTTTCTTATTCATTGAACATGTAAAACAAAAAAAGATTGAATTATGCTATTAACCTACTACAAAAGAGTAAAATAAAATCGAGTTAGTTTTTGACTGATTCAATTGATTTGATATGGACTTCTTGGATTTTTTCAATCATGCTTTTAATTTTGATTTTTATGAGAACCCAAAGTTTTCTTTTTTTTGTATCAACAAAGATACAAAAAAATGTAGGACATATTACTCAAATAATTGGTCCGGTACTGGATGTATCCTTCCCTCTGGGGAATCTACCTAATATTTACAATTCTTTGATTGTGAAAGGTCAAATAGGCAGTAAGGAAATTAATATTACTTGTGAAGTACAACAGTTATTGGGAAACAATACAGTTAGAACTGTAGCTATGAGCGCGACAGACGGTTTGATGAGAGGAATGAAAGTAATTGATACAGGAGCTCCTCTTAGTGTACCCGTCGGTAAAATGACTCTGGGACGAATTTTCAACGTTCTTGGAGAACCTGTTGATAATTTAGGTCCTATAGACACAAGTACAACATTTCCTATTCATCGACCCGCCCCTGCCTTTTCACAATTAGATATTAATTTGGCAATTTTTGAAACAGGCATTAAAGTCGTGGACCTTTTAGCACCTTACCGACGTGGTGGCAAAATTGGTCTCTTTGGGGGAGCAGGAGTGGGTAAAACAGTGCTAATTATGGAGTTAATCAATAACATAGCTAAAGCTCATGGTGGTGTTTCCGTTTTTGGTGGCGTAGGAGAACGTACTCGTGAAGGAAATGATCTTTACATGGAAATGAAGGAATCCGGAGTAATCAATGAAAAAAATATAATAGAATCCAAAGTAGCTCTGGTCTATGGTCAAATGAATGAACCACCAGGAGCTCGTATGAGAGTTGGTTTAACCGCCCTAACTATGGCAGAATATTTCCGAGATGTGAACGAACAAGATGTACTTTTATTTATAGATAATATTTTCCGCTTTGTTCAAGCTGGATCTGAAGTATCCGCTCTATTGGGCAGAATGCCCTCTGCTGTAGGTTATCAACCAACCCTTAGTACAGAAATGGGTTCTTTGCAAGAGAGAATAACTTCTACTAAAAAAGGGTCTATAACCTCTATCCAAGCCGTTTATGTACCTGCGGACGACTTGACTGATCCCGCTCCTGCTACAACATTCGCACATTTGGATGCTACTACTGTACTTTCTAGAGGATTAGCTGCCAAAGGAATCTACCCAGCAGTTGACCCATTAGATTCCACATCTACTATGCTTCAACCTAGGATTGTAGGTGAAAAACATTATGAAATTGCACAAGAAGTGAAACAAACCTTGCAACGTTACAAAGAACTTCAAGATATTATAGCTATTCTTGGACTAGATGAATTATCAGAAGAAGACCGATTAACTGTAGCCAGAGCACGAAAAATTGAACGTTTTTTATCACAGCCCTTTTTTGTAGCAGAGGTTTTTACGGGTTCCCCAGGGAAATATGTTAGTCTTATTGAAACAACAAGAGGTTTTCAAATGATTCTTGCCGGAGATTTAGATGGTCTCCCTGAACAATCCTTTTACTTGATTGGTAATATCGATGAAGTTATAAAATGATAAGAGAAATCTACCGCGAAGGCTATTAATAAGTAAAATTTGAATTTAAAAAAATGACACTAAATCTTCGTGTATTAACTCCTACTCGAGTTGTTTGGGATTCCCAAGTAAAAGAAATCATACTTTCCACTAATAGTGGTAAAATTGGCATCTTACCAAACCATGCTTCACTTGTTACTGCTGTGGATATAGCGGTTATGAAAATACGTATTAATGAAAAATGGTCTACTATTGCTTTGATGGGTGGTTTTGCCAAGATAGAGCAAAATCAAATTATTTTATGGGTAAATGATGCAGAGAAGGGTGTTGACATTGATCCTCAAGAGGCACAGGAAGTTTTTCAACAAGCTAAAGCTAACGCAAATCGAGTTCTAGGCAAAAGACAAAAAATTGAAGTTGATCTAGCTATCAAAAGAGCTAGAACCAGATTAGAAGCTATAAACGCAGTTTTACCTAATTAGAGCTCCCCCCCTTTTTTTCGGGGGGGCTCGAGCCAGTCTTAGAAGATACCTACTATTGGATTTGAACCAATGACTCTCGCCTTATGAAAGCGATACTCTAACCACTGAGTTAAGTAGGTCATATACATATAAATAACATTTTTGCAAACAATGATATATTAAAACATAACATCCTTTTCTCATCAAATTGATTCAATAAAATGAAAAATGACCTTGACAGAAAAGGATCTGTTTATATATCAGGAGGGAAAAATAGTATGACTAGAAGCAATAGAAATATTGATTCATCTGAGTTGAGATGATATGGTCTCGGTTTTATCTCCATTCAAAGTATATAACGAGTATGAAACCTCAGAAAAATGGTTATTACTTTATGAACTTTGAGGTGTATAAGAAATCAAAATCTAGGTCTTAGTCTATGTTCATCAAAGAAAAACTCTTTGCAAGATGGATGAGATTTTGTGAGAAATATAAAAAAATATCGAGCAAAAAGAAGAGTCATCAAGACAATATGATTTGGATTCTGCTTTACCAAGAAGGTTCGACTAAAAAAAGAATTAATCGAAATCACAGCATAAGGATAAAGCTTTAAATTACTTTACTTAATAGTAATCAAAACAGAATTGAATACCAGGAACCAGAATTGAACTGGTGACACGAGAATTTTCAGTCCTCTGCTCTACCAACTGAGCTATCCCGGCCGGTAACACGAATTTTTTCTCACAGAGTGATAACTAAACTTACTATGACTATGCTCACCCTTTATTTTAAAATAAACTAATAAATTAGTCAATCCAACACTAATATTTGCAATATTTTCCCAAACTTGGGGATAGAGGGACTTGAACCCTCAAGGTCTCGTAGACCAACGGATTTTCTGACTACTCCAAATTTCATTGGTGCTGAAAAGAACATGTAGAAATGGGCTCTCTCTTTATTCCCTCTATAACGGATTTCTTTTCTCTCTAGAAAATGAAATCCAATTGATTTGAATGATATTCATAGTTAGAATAACTTCCATCGAGTCTCTGCACCTATCTACCTTTTTTAGTCAGAGAATCCTCTGACTTGGATTTGGCTCAGGATTGCCCATTCGAACTATCTCGGGTTTCCCTGTATTGGAAAGCTATCATTTAGTAGGATTTCCTACTAAAGCTCAATTTAATCAAGTCCGTAGCGTGTACCAATTCCGCCATATCCCCTTCTACTTAAGTGTAAGAAGCCTAGTATTCAGATCAACAAATTTTCAAAATGTTCAAACTCAAAAACAAAGAAAACTAGACGTTTCTTTTTTTCAAGAAAAAATTAGTTTGTTCTAGAATAGTTTCGCATAAATCAACTATTGCAGCATTAGACTGTTTTGCTTAGTTCAAAGATTAGAGCATCGCACTTGTAATGTGATGCTAATCGGTTCGATCTCGATAGCAGACTTTTTCCTATTTCTGTTATCTCTAGAATAGAAAGAAAATGTGAAGGTATAGACAATATCTGCAGATAGATATCAAAATCAAAGATGGAAAAAGTTCTTTTTACTCATAGCAAAAAGAACTTGATAGAATAGATCGGGACTGACGGGACTCGAACCCGCAACTTCCGTCTTGACAGGGCGGTACTCTAACCAATTGAACTACAATCCCTTTACTTTTTTTAGTTTTTAGTAAACTTGGTCCGATCTTTTTTTTCCTTCCCAGCAAGTATCTGCTTGTTCTCTTTTCTATCTAACAACATTGAAACTAAAGCTTTGGGTCGAGCTGGATTTGAACCAGCGTAGGTATAATGCCAACGAGTTTACAGCCCGTCCCCATTAACCACTCGGGCATCGACCCGGAAAGAGAAAAGACTTTTTAAACCACTCCTTTTCTCGTACCCCTAGGGGAAGTCGAATCCCCGCTGCCTCCTTGAAAGAGAGATGTCCTGGGCCACTAGACGATAGGGGCCAGTATTCGCATAATATCCAACAAACTAGGAATTTGTCAAGTTCATAAACGTGGTTTTTGGATAATATCTAAGAATCCATAGTCCCGAAAAGATATTTTGGACTGAAAAGTTTTCTGGGACGAAAGGATTCGAACCTTTGTAATAACAGGACCAAAACCTGTTGCCTTACCGCTTGGCGACGTCCCATTTTTATGTTTTCTGCTTTTCAACACTGTGTAGTGTAATATAAATAGAACTTAGATATTATTTGGTCATAATTTTGAAAAAGTTAAAAATTAGGAGAGGGGGGGGGGTTGATCTTTTTCTATTAGATCTAGTAAAATAATGTCTGAAAAAATTTTCAGTCAAACGATTCCTTTTTAAACAATATAAACTCAAAACTGATTGATGGAGACCTGTAATGCTAACTATTCTTTTTTTCCAAAATACTTTTGTTGTTTCAAGCAATCTTTTTTTTTGTAAACTACCCGAAGCTTATGCGAATTTTGATCCACTTGTGAATATAATGCCAATAATTCCCGTGTTTTTTTTTCTATTGGCTTTTGTTTGGCAAGCAGTCGTAAGTTTTCGCTAAAAAAAATATGTGTTTTTATTTATTAATCTAATTAAAGATCTCGGAGATTACGCAATGCTTACTCTTAAGGTATTTGTTTATACAATAGTGATTTTCTTTATTTCCCTTTTTATCTTTGGATTTCTATCAAATGACCCAGGGCGTAATCCTGGCCGTAAAGAAGAGGGTTAATTAATTTCAATCAATAATAATAACATAACGGAGAGAGAGGGATTCGAACCCTCGATACGGGATTGTCCGTACAACGGATTAGCAATCCGCCGCTTTGGTCCTCTCAGCCATCTCTCCTAGCGAGAAAAAGATTAAGTTCATCACTTGCTGTGAATATATAAAAAGATTAAGTTATCGTGTCTTGACAAAAAAAGAATTTTTTCTTTGTTCTAGATAGAAACTAAATAGATAATTATTCATAAAGTTCTTTCCCCAATTGGAAAGCTAAAATACTTGTTATCAAAGCCAAAACAAGGGCTAGCAACAATTGACCTTCTGATATCATTTGTCCCCCCCTTTTTTTTATTTCGTTTTTCCTTTACATTTTATTATTCTTATTATTTCATTGTAACAATGAATTTTGCAGAAGGCTATAAAAAAAGGAAAACAGGCGGGTAATTCCTCCAAAATAGAATAAAAATTCAATTTAGTTATAGATGACTTTCGTTTATTTAAAGTTTGCACTTGGTGACCCTTAGGTTACTGAAGACCACAAAACCTATAAATAGATAACGAAACAAGCAGAAAGTTGGAATTTCTAGTTATTTTTTTCATTTCAAAAAATCGACTTAACAAAAACAAAAAAAAAATGAACCCATATATGGGAGAAACTAACCTTTACTAGTTGGATATCCCCCATGAGCCGAATGAAATGAAATGAAATTTTCGTGTTCGATTCTCAATTAGAAGCATTCGAAATGTGTCATAACCTTTAACCCTCCAAGCTAATTATGCGGGTTCCATTTCCATGAAATGCTACCTGCTATTCTAGAAAACAATGGAATTCAAAATTTTTTTCTAAGTTGATCACGAAAACTCGTGATCAACATAGAAAAAAAAGAGAGAAAGAGCGTCCATCGTCTAATGGATAGGACAGAGGTCTTCTAAACCTTAAATATAGGTTCAAATCCTATTGGACGCATTATTTTTTAATTGAAGAACAAAAAGTTCAATTTGTTCTTTAATAGCTTCTCTTAACATCGTTTCTGCTTCTTCGGTTAATGTCTTAGTTGTACGTATAATTTCTCCGAATTGAGGTTTACTATTTTTTAAATACTCTCGTAATTGATCTAGAAATTTTTTAACAAATTGAATTTCGAATCGATCTAGATATCCATTTGTCCCAATAAAAATAGTAGCTATTTGCTCTTCAACACTTAAAGGGGCTGATTGAGGTTGTTTGAGTAGCTCGCGTAACCGTTGACCTCTTGCTAATTGATCTTGAGTACCTTTATCAAGATCAGAAGCGAATTGGGCAAAGGCTTCTAACTCTGCAAATTGAGCTAACTCTAATTTCAATTTTCCGGCTACTTGCTTCATTGCTTTTATCTGAGCCGCGGATCCGACTCTAGATACAGAAAGACCTACATTAATGGCAGGGCGTATCCCTGCATTGAAGAGATCGGCAGACAAAAAAATTTGTCCATCAGTAATAGAAATTACATTAGTAGGAATATACGCTGAAACGTCTCCAGCTTGTGTTTCTACTATAGGTAGAGCAGTAAGACTTCCTTCACCCAACTGATAATTTAATTTAGCTGCTCGTTCAAGTAAGCGCGAATGTAAAAAGAAAACATCTCCAGGGTAAGCTTCCCGGCCAGGTGGTCTTCTTAATAGAAGAGACATTTGTCGATAAGCTTGTGCTTGTTTAGATAAATCATCATAAATTATTAAAGTATGTTGCTTTTTATACATGAAATATTCAGCTAAAGCTGCTCCTGTATAAGGAGCAAGATATTGTAGTGTAGCAGGCGAATCTGCAGGTTCGGATACAACAATAGTATATTCTATTGAGCTACGTTCTCGTAATGTTTTAACTACTTGAGCTACAGAAGAAGCTTTTTGACCAATTGCTACATAGACACATATAACATTTTGTCCTTTTTGGTTAAGAATAGTATCTGTAGCTACGGCTGTCTTACCAGTCTGTCTGTCGCCAATAATTAATTCTCGTTGACCTCGTCCTATAGGAATCATAGAATCAATAGCAATAAGTCCTGTTTGAAGAGGTTCATAGACGGACCGGCGCGAAATAATACCCGGAGCAGGAGATTCAATCAGTCGGACTTCCGAAGCAGAAATTGGACCTCTGCCGTCAATAGGTTGGGCTAAAGCGTCTACAATACGACCTAAAAAAGCATCACTTACTGGTATCTGCGCAATTTTACCTGTTGCTTTCACGGAACTTCCTTCTTTAATTGTCAAACCATCCCCCATTAAAACAACTCCAACATTATTAGTCTCTAAATTTAGAGCAATACCGATTGTACCATCTTCAAATTCGACCAATTCCCCTGCCATTACTTCACAAAGACCATGAATACGAGCAATACCGTCTCCTACTTGAAGTACAATGCCCATATTAATCACTTGGACTTCGTTATTATATTGCTCGATTTGGTCACGTATAAGACTACTAATTTCGTCAGGCCGAATAGTTATCATGACTCCTCCTAATATATCTGTTTTGAAAAAAAGGAAAACCTATCTAGTCAAAAATTCTTTTCATGTCTTTAAGCTGATCAATATTATAGTCGATAATATATAAATGCAATTCGTTATTCAAGCAGTTAGTTAAAGTTATTAAAGCGTTTCGTAAAGCTTGACAAGAAACTTGTTGTCTTACCTGATCAATTACTATTTGTTGTTCAAAGCAAACAGTTTCATTTTTAGAATCTTCCAGTTGTTTTAAATTTGCTGAAGCAGCTTTAATGAGATTTTCTTTTTCTTCTTCAATTTGTAGGTATCCGTTTTTTCGAATTTCATTTACTCTTTTTTCAACATCTCGTAACCGAGCTCGAGCCTTCTCAAGTTGATCGGCAGCTCCGTTACATAAATCTTCTGAATTTTGAATAGTTTGACAAATCTTGAGTTTACGATTATCTAATAGATTACTTAATGAAAGTAGATCATCTCTTCTTTAATCCCCGAAATTTGAATAAATAATCTCTTCCCAAACCGAACATGAAATTTTCATTTCATTCGGCTCTCTTGCTCAGTTTCCGGTACCAAGCCTGCCTTTCTGCTTAAGAGGTATGAAACATCTTTTAACTATGAAGACTCTTTTGTCAAGGGGGAATTTTTTTTTTCTTTTTGTTTGACAAAGTTGTTTTTTTCCTTTGAATAATATCTCTTTTGTGTAGGTTGTTAGTTCAACTTCACATAAATTGGGAGATCCCGATTCTTTTACTGTTTCCAGAGATATGAATATTATCTATCTAGTGGAGTAATCTCCAACTATGTCCTTTAACACAACACTAGACACAGTGGTGGAAAGAATACACCCTGTTCTATTCAATTTGGACTTTAAGCAGTTCTGCTTTAACCATTCAACGAACATTCTCCGTACTCATTAATTACGAAATGCGGTAGTACTTCTCTAGTCCCCGTATAGAAGTAATTCGTTGAGATTATGCACTTTTGTATCTTATTGAAAGCGCAGCTGGTTCATCTCAGCTATATTATTCAAAACTACAACTCGCACACACTCCCTTTCCAAAAAATATGAGTATGCCAAACACTACACTTAAATTGATTATATTTGTTTCCAAAATATTAGTATTTAATCCAAAGCCTTCAGCTAAGGGCCAATAGCTTAAATAAACGAAAGAATCAATTACTTTTTTCATATGGTCTCCCCTTATAGATAAAAATTTTGCAAAATCAAAAATTCCGTCATTCCAACACCTTTTGTACTTAGTTTTATTAATTTAGAAAAGTTTATAAATAAACAGCTCAATTTTTGGTATTTATGATCTCATTACTTATTCAGAGAGTAACAGTAGAAAACTTTTGTTTCGAGGCAGCCCCTCCAGGACAAGTAATTCCGTAGAGGGGAGATTGAATTCTCAAACAAAAGGATTAGCAAATAGCAGTGCTAAAGCAACAACTAACCCATAAATAGTTAAAGCTTCCATAAATGCTAAACTTAACAATAATGTACCTCGTATTTTACCTTCTGCTTCAGGTTGTCTCGCAATACCCTCTAGAGCTTGACCGGCAGCAGTCCCTTGGCCAACACCCGGCCCAATAGAAGCAAGTCCGACGGCTAACCCAGCAGCAATAACAGAAGCGGCAGAAATAATAGGATTCATAATAATCTCCTTTTACTTAAAAAAATGTATTGAATAGTTGATAATACTAAAAACCTAGTTAGTATACTTTTTTTCAGCTTAGTCCATTGAATATTTTATTAAGATTGGATTCCTATAAATGATTTAATCATGATTTTCTAAGGATTCACCTATATAAGCTGCAGCGAGAGTCGCAAAAATGAGAGCCTGAATTCCGCTTGTGAATAATCCTAGAAACATTACAGGTATAGGAACAACTAAAGGAACTAGAGAAACAAGAACGGCGACTACTAATTCATCTGCCAAAATATTTCCAAAAAGTCGAAAACTAAGTGATAAAGGCTTGGTAAAATCTTCTAAGATATTAATTGGTAACAATATTGGAGTTGGTTGAATATATTTACCAAAAAAACTTAATCCTTTTTTTGAAAGACCCGCATAGAAATAGGCTACTGACGTAAGTAAAGCTAAAGCAACTGTAGTATTAATGTCATTTGTAGGTGCAGCCAATTCGCCGTGCGGTATTTGAAAAATACCCCAAGGAACAAGAGCACCGGACCAGTTAGAAACAAAGATAAAAAAAAATAAGCTTCCAATAAAAGGAAGCCAAGAAACATAATGTTCCTCGCCAATTTGAGTTCTGGTCAAATCCCGAAGAAATTCAAGAATGTATTCAGCAAAATTTTGTTTTCCGGTTGGAATAGTTTGCGGATCTCGAATAGTTATAATAGCGAAACCTAGTAAAATAGCAATAACAAACCAAGAAGTTATAAGTACTTGTCCATGAGCTTGAAACCCGCCTATTTGCCAATACAAGTGTTGGCCTACCTCTACACCAGAAATTTCTCCAAAATGATTGAAATTATTTAGTATACTAATACTATTTTGCAATATGTTCATATTATCCTTTTTCAAAAAAATCACTTATTTTTTTCTGAAGGAATGATTTCTGAATTTTCACTAAAAAAAAAAAAAAAAAAATGAAGAGCGAGCTTTGCGCTTACTTCGAAAAATGATTTGACTAATTATTATAACCAGAAGAAACAGCTGACATTAATTTGTTCAGAATTAATCCAACGGATCCACGGGCATCATCATTGGCTGGAATTGGAATATCTACGAAATCTGGATCACAATTAGTATCAACTAAACTAATTGTGGGAATGCCCAGCGCTCTGCATTCTCTAACAGCAGTAGATTCCTTTTGTTGATCAACGATTATTACAATATCAGGTAACTTTTTCATATAGAAAATTCCTTCTAAATACTGTTGTAGAAGTTCTAATTGCTTTTCAATAAGTGCAATTTCTTTTTTCGTACGTCTTCGATGGAACAGCCCCGACTTATATTTTTGTTTCAAATTTCTAAACCTCTCAAGTTTTTCTTTTGTGGTAGACCAATTCGTTAACAAGCCACCCTGCCATTTGTAGTTGATATAATGACATCCAGTTTTTTTGGCAGTTGATGCTATTAAATCAGCTGCATACCCTTTCGTGCCAACTAGAAGGAATTCCTTTCGTTTTCTCGCGGCATCCATTATAAGATCGCAAGCTTCAGATAAAAAAAGAATTGTTCGAACTAGATTGATAATATGTAAATTTCCACGTTCAGTCAAAATATAACAACGCATTTTCGGATTCAACTCATTTTTTTGATGTCCGAGATGAACTGCTACTTTTATCATATCTTTGAAAACATTCTTTTTAGAAACACGCCTTTTTTTTTTGAAAACGTTTGTCATGTTTTGCTTTTCTCTTCTCTAAAAGAATTTCCATTCCTACGGAATCTATGACTTTTCTAAATTTTTAGTTTTCTATTCTTTTTTTAGAATAGAAAAAAAAAAAAAACGAAGATTTTTTTGTTTAGTTTCGCTTTTTGAAACCTTTTGATTTTTTTTTTTTCCATTTTCCAGTACCGGCGGGTATTTTACTACTGAGAATCAAATTTTCCTTCAGTCCTTTCAACCAATCAATCCGACCTTGAAAAGCAGCTTTAGCTAAAACTCGAGTAGTTTCCTGAAAACTGGCCTCCGATATAAAACTTGTAGTTTCAAAAGATGATTTTGTTATCCCCAAAATTTTTGTTTGATAGTGGATTACCTCGTCGAAAGCCCGATCTAGTTTTTGTGCTCGCGAAAAGAAAACGAGCTCTCCTGGTAAAAAAACATTAAGCATTACGTCCTTAGACACAAGTACTCTTGAGGTCATTTGCTGTATAATAAGCTCTAAGTGTTTCTCACATATATCTACTCCTTGAGATTGATAAACTTTTTGTATTTGATTGACTAAATGAATTTGACCTTGCGTCAAAGTTATTTTAGTACTTATGACTAAACCCCAAAAACTTCCAAGAGTTATTGTCATATCTTGGTTCCATTTTCGAAAGCTATTTTCTAAACTTTGTACTACAGGATTTTTTGAATGTGCCTCTAAAAATTGTTCCACTTTTGGAAGACCTCGTGTTATATCACTAGATTGAAATCTTTCATACAAATAGGTTATTAACGAATTTCCTTGGTTAATCATTTCTGCGTAATTACCATGAATAGTAGATTTTGGAGTAGCCAAGTAGGGTTTAGCTAATCGCACTATTAAAGATTTTTCACGAATAACGATAATTTGTCCCGATTCTGAAAATGATTCATTTCTTGATATAGCAAATTTTTGCCAAAGCAATTGGCCAAGATTTTTTATTGGAAATTTTTGCTCACAGTTCTTTTTTGAATTTGAAAAAAAAGTAATTCTTTTTGTTGGAGATTCCCAAAATTTGCTATTTTCGTCCATAATATAACATTTAGGGGCTTCGAAAACTTTTAAATAGTTGTAAAGACTCTTAAACAATCTTTTCTTACAATTTAGAAAAACTTTATGAATACGATATAAATGCCCTAAAAAACTTACTTCTTCAAATTCGTTTATGATATCTAAAGTTTGTAATAGTTTTATTTGAAAATAATCAGATGTTGCTAGAATAATCCAAGACAAACTTTTATCTTCCTTAGATAATGAACGAAAAGTTGCTGTATACTTTTTGCTGGAAGATAAAAGTTTAGCTTGATGAAAAAATATTACTAAATTTTTTAGATTGTGTTTTTGATTTATCGGAGTCAAACTAAGTTCAATCATGTCGATAATAATCTTCTTTGTTCGTATGGACGTAATACATGTATAAGCCCTAGGTTCCCTAGGTTTTATCGATTTGTTTTCCCAAATCAAAATTAAACAATTCCAAATCAGATGAACATTCGTTTTGAGATTTTTGATTTCATGGAAAAAATTGTTCTCTTTTATATGTAACTTGTTTTCTTCTCTAAAAAGATCTGTACAAAAGCGTACTTTTGATGAATTCTTAGGTTTTTGATATTCTAGGGTGGTTTGTAGTAATACAAATGATTTTTTCTTGTAAGCCCTTTTTTTTTGAAAATAGTTCCTTTCTAGTTGCAATTCTTTAAAAATATTTTTTTGTTTGCGTCTAAATATGTGTAAAGATTTTTTGATCTTTCTATAGCTATAAAAATAGATGTTTATGGATAATATTTTCGCAAAAATAGTTGGTTTTTTTTTGTGAAATTGGACTAGTCCAAAAACTTGTTTTTTTTTATTACCGATTTTTTGTGTGTCTACTCGACAAAAAATATGATCAAGCAAGAAAAATTTGTTAGACGAATAAATACATTCTAGAAATTCTGAGTTCACAATCTTATATTGAGAATTGTTCCATATATAGAAACTTGTATTTCTATTCAAAAGACCATTTCGGGAAATTTTTAGAATACAATTAGGAAAAAGTAGTCTATGTTCCTTTTTTTGTCTTTTTGAAACAGTAAGCAATGGAACCAGAATGCGATTTTTTTGTTTCTTTCCTTTAATATTGCAATCAAAATTATCCAAAAATTTTGGAATAGAGATAAAAAATTTATTTAATTTATTTTGAATGAATTTTTCTTCGGAACGATAAAAGGACAAATATTGTAGTAAATTGTCTACAGAAGAGTCGAAATCATTTTGCTGTTTGGTAATCAGCAAGGGAATAGTTACTTGATCTTGATCTTTAGGAAACGGAAAAGCTAGTCTTGGTTTGCATATAGTTCCTGATAATATCCATAAATGACCCGCTTCAAGTGTACAATGAACATTACCTTGGACATTTTTTGGTTCATGCCATAGAAGAGTACTCCAGTGCATTTCTCCGTTTAATTCTGAATATATATATTTAATAACTTTTTCCTTTAAAAAAGAAATTTTAGTATGAATTTCAGCAATAAGTTGTTCCGATTCTACATTTTGGTAATTTTGAACAAAAATCCAACTTTTTGTTGGAATAATCGAATAATCCAACTTATCACCGCTATCCTTTATAATTAAAAATAAACTTTTAGAACAAATATAAGCAGGATGCCCATAATATGTACGAATAGGATAAACTAACTTTGGATTGAATTGAATCCTTCCGTTGAAAGGCGCTCGTATAGTTCCTGCGATATTACCTGTAAAAACTCCTCCGGTATGAAAAGTCCTTAATGTTAATTGAGTTCCCGGTTCCCCGATAGATTGACCGGCAATAATACCTACTGCTTCTCCCAATTCGATCAAGTTATTGTGACTAAGACTTTGACCATAACATAATTGACAAATCCAAGATAGACTTTTGCAAGTAAAAGGACTTCGTATAGATATTGATTGGACCGAAAGACTGACGAATTGCTTAAAAAGTCCAGCACTAATTTCTTGATTGCGCGTAGCAACACATCTTTTATTTATATATACATGATCTGCTAATACACGCCCCATTATCTTGTTCAAAAAATTGATTTTTCCGATCTTTGTATGGGGACTATAAAAAATACCTTGAGTACTACCACAATCAATTTTACGTACAACTATATGTTGTACGACTTCAACAAGTCTACGTGTAATATAGCCAGCATCCGCTGTTCGTATAGCAGTATCCACAACTCCTTTACGAGCTCCATAGGAGGAAATTATATATTCTGTTAAAGAGAGCCCTTCCTGGAAATTGCCCTGAATGGGTAGATCCACGATTTTTCCTTGGGGATCTGACATTAACCCTCGCATACCTAGTAATTGGTGAACTTGAGATTTATTTCCCCGAGCTCCCGAGAAAGACATCATATAGACTGGATTCAAAGGTTCTATTATATGAAATTTAGGGTGCATTTCTTCTTTCAAAAATTCACTTGTAGTATGCCATCTTTCCATTAATTGACGTAATGTTTCGACTGTATGCAAATTGCCGAGAATATTTTGCTTTTCCGAATAAAAAGCTTGTTGGTCTTCTTCTTTAACAAGCCATCCTTTCGATGGCACTGCTAAAAGATCATCAATTGCTAATGAAAAAGATGCTTCAGTAGCTTGGTGAAACCCCAAAAATTTCAATTGATCCAAAATATGCGATGTACATGTCATTCCCAAGAGATCAATTAATTTTTGAATAAGCTCTTTCATGGCAGTTATATCCATCACTTTATTATAAAAATGAACTTGGTTTTTTTGTTTCATAACAAGAAACCTCCGCAATTATCTAATTCAGCAAAGTATTCCAGTCCTCAAATAAAAGACCTCCTTGATCTCTCTGTACACATAAAAGATAAGAGATTTAGAAAGCGGGCGTCGTTTGAGAGGATTCAAAAAGCTTTGAGGTTGTTTTTATAGCATTTTTGATTTCTCGATTGAAAAGAACACGACCTACGGTCGTTCGAATATATATACAAATAATTTGTTCTATTCGATCGTTTTGAGTCACATAATGTTCATAAATTTGCTGAGATAAGCCCTTAGGGTGATATTGAATTTCAATAGGGACTTCTCGGGCTGTTGGGGTAAGAATACTTCCATTTGCTACTTTCCATTTCAACCATAAAGGGTTGTTTAACTGGACTTGTTTTTTTTGAAATGCTATGAACACATGATTAAAACTTAAGAAATAAGTATTCTTTTTTCTAAAAAAAATGATCTCTTTTGATTGAAATGGGTGATATCTTATTTCGTAAATATCTTGTGGTTTTTCAACAGTTAATATATAAAGTCCAAGAAGCATATCTTGTGTTGGTATTGTAATAGGACTTCCATGACTTGTAGATAAAATATTTGTATAAGAAAACATAAGTAAACGGGCTTCTACAATAGCTTCTGGAGATAAAGGTACATGAACAGCCATTTGGTCTCCGTCAAAGTCTGCATTAAATCCCGTACAAACTAATGGATGTAAACGAATGGCATGCTCTTTTACTAGAATTGGTTGAAACGCTAATATTCCAAATTTGTGGAGAGTAGGTGCTCGATTTAACAATACAGGGTGCCCCAGCATTACTTTTTTAAGTATTTTCCAAACAATGTTTTTCCGTTTTTGAATCAAATTTTTAGCAGCTCTCAGATTGGAAGCAAAACCTCGTCCAATAAGACTACGAATTAAAAAAGGTTGAAAAAGCTTGATTGCCATTTCTCGAGGTAACCCACATTGATGCAATGCCAGAGAAGGACCCACTATAATAACGGATCGACCTGAATAATCTACTCGTTTTCCAAGTAAATTTGTACGAAATCTTCCTTCTTTACCCGCAATCACATCCGAAAATGACTTATATGGTCTATTATGAAAATTTCTCGGTTGTCCGACGGTTCTATCATTGTCTAGAAGTGCATCTACGGCTTCTTGGAGTAATCGTTTTTGAAGAGTCAAGAAATCTCCTGTTGAATAAAAGGGACCGCCTTGCATTTCGAAACTAGTTTGAAGATTCTTATTCCGAATAAGAACTTTTTGATAAAGTTTATTCAAATCTGACTCCACAACCATTTGTTGACCCAAAGCAAAAATAGGTCTTAATTCGGGGGGAAGAACTGGTAATAAACATAGAACCATCCATTCTGGTTGGATTTTTGCTTGGATCAAATATTTAGCAAATTTTATGCGTCTGCTCAAAAAATGGTTTCTTTGTTGTATTTTGTTTTTACCTCTTTGAATTTTGTAATTTTTTAAGAGCTTTTTCCATTCAATATATGACTGATCCAGAAGAATACGAAGATCCAAACCAGTTAATTGTTTCTGTATAGCATTTCCACCAATAGCTATTTCTCTTTCTTGAAATTCGACAAAATTCCAACCAGAAATATAAGGAACAATAAAATCCATCCACGATGGAATGTCTTCATGTTGTAATAGACCCCGGAATCGTGATATAGTAGGTCTATTAGTTGTGGGCCTAGCAAGAAAAATATTTGGATAGATTATCTATCTCCCTCTAGAATCGGACGTGAAAGTTATCTTTTCATACGACTCAAGTCACTCTAAAAAGTTTTGGTAAAAAACTTCTCTTTAGCTTGGATAAGCAAAAGAAAACTATCCAAAAAAGTACCCATTGCTCACGTTCTAAAATTAGCAAAATTTAAAAATAGAATTATTGAGTAGTCTTTTCCCAATAGTTTTTTTTCGAAAAAAAAAATTTTTAGACTTGGGGTTTACTTGTCTGTTGTTCGTTTTTTTTTTGAACTTAATCTTTTAGGTCTCTGTCCCACTTCGATGGTTAGAATACTTATGAAAAGTTATATGCAACGATTATATTTCTATAACCATAGCTAGCGTCTATTTTAGAGAGGAAACTGATTCAACTTAAAGAGACTAATCCCTAAAAAAAAGATTTTACCGAAGCCAAAAAGCAGATAAAACCTTGGACTAATTTCTATTTCTCACTATTTTCTAAGCTTCATGGTATTCATTCTGAGGAAGACATGTCAGAATTGAGAGCATTCTAATGATAGCTAGAATGACAGTTTGGTCTGTATAGTCGGAACTTAGGATCAAGTCACACGTTGCAGTATACTAGGTCTTTTATTTCGGAATTTTTTTTCCCAATTAACATCGCGATATAACTAGGGATGCGTTTGAAATACCAGATATGAGTTACTGGACATACTAATTGAATGTACCCCATTCGGTATCTTCGAACTCGAGAGTCTACAAGCTCAACTCCACAATGTTCACAAATGGAAGTTTTTTTCTTTTTCCGATCTCCAAAGGGGAAGCCTTTCTTTTCTTCTCCAGGCTTTTTTTCACAAGCACAAACTCCATTTTTCACGGGTCCAAAAATCCGTTCACAAAATAATCCGTTTCTTTTTGGTTTATTTGTTACTAAGTCGATAGTCCTTGGATTGAGTACTTGTCCAACCTTTTCTCCATTGGGTAAAGTTTTTTCACACCAAGCACGAATCTGTTCAGGCGAAACTAATGTAATTCTCAGTTTTTGATGTTTTTTCTTTGAGTCAATCATAAGCAATTTGATTGAAATTGAATTTATTTTCTATCTGAAAGTTTTTTTCTGATATAATAGTATGATTCAATTCTAAAGCTAAAGATCGTAATTCTCGAATAAGCACGCGAAAGGACTCCGTAGCAGTTTCAGCTTTAGGTACTGAATGCCCATCTAATATGGATCTAAGTATTTTAGTACGAGTTTTTAGATGGTCAGATTTGACAGTAAGCATCTCTTGTAAAATAGAAGCAACACCAAAACTTTCTAAAGCCCAAACTTCCATTTCTCCAAGTCGTTGACCTCCTCCTTTTGATTTTCCTTGTACAGGTTGTTGTGTTATCCTTGCATAACTTCCGGTGGAACGGGCGTGCATTTTATCATAAACTTGATGAATTAATTTCATCATATAAGCTTTTCCTACGGTTACAGGTTGTTCCAAAATTTCTCCTGTTTTTCCATCAAAAATCTTGGTTTTTCCAAGATGTTCCAGTTCGAAAACCCATGGATTCACTGTTTGTTCACTAGCTTTGTGAAGTTCATTAAAAACTAATTTTCTAGAAGCTTCTTGCTCATATCTTTCGTCAAAGGGTGGTATTCTATACTGTTTGTTCATTAAGGTTCCTGCTAAACCAAGTAAACACTCAAAAATTTGTCCTACATTCATCCGAGAAGGTACTCCCAAAGGGTTTAATATCATATCTACAGGTTTCCCGTTTTGTAAAAACGGCATTTCTTGCCTAGACAAAACTTTGGAAATAATTCCTTTATTACCGTGCCTTCCGGCGACTTTGTCGCCTACTTGTATTTTACGTTTTTGTAAAATATATACATGCACTTTTTCTGAATCATTCTCCCCAGGGTCAGTTTGATCATTTTTTTCAAAATCATCTTTTATATCATCATCTTCGTGATGGCTTTTTCTTAAATTATCTTGCCATAATGTTTGAAGTTTGATCCAATTTACATCAATAACTCGACCTTTGCCATTTGCTTTTAGACAAGTTTCTTTTGTCCGAGGAGTACAAAAAAGATCTTGTAATAATCTTAGTTCTGGAAAACGCAAGACTTCCTGGGAGGAACGAGGTTTTAATTTGCCCACTAAAACATCACCCGGTTGTATCCAAGAACCTACCCTAACAATACCATTTTCATCCAAATGCCGAAGTGAGTAAGCTTCGATTTGAGGTATTTCTTTTGTTAAAATCTCACACTCTGCCATATAAATCATAGTTTCATACCTTGTAATATGAAAAGAAGTAAAAATTTCTTCATAGATAAGACGTTCATTGATAAGGATTGCGTCTTCAAAATTGTATCCTTGCCACGGCATATACGCTACTAATATATTTTTTCCTAAGCAGAGCTCCCCTCCTATTGTGGTCGAACCATCTGCCATAAATTGCCCTCTTTTCACATAGTTACCCTGATTTACTTGAGGTTTTTGATGAATCAAAATATTGCTATTAGAGCGTTGATATATCTCTAAAATTGTTTCTATTGTTTTTCTGTTCAGGGATGACACAATAGTCTTCGAATCAAAATATTCGATTCTTCCTTCTTGAATACTTGTTGCTAAAATTCTTGAATCGAGTGCTACTTGGCCTTCTAGGCCAGTTCCAACAATGCATTTTTCTGGTTGAAGTAATGGGACAGCTTGACGCTGCATATTTGAACCCATTAAAGCGCGAGTCGCATCATTGTGTTCTAGAAAAGGAATCAGAGAAACTCCAATGGAAAAATATTGTAAAGGCAAAATACTTCTGAAATGGATTTGTTCCCATGCAACAGATAGAAAATCTTGGCGATATTGAGTTGGAGTATTTTTCTTTTCTGGAAGTTTATGATCTACCGCCAACAAATTTTCTAAAGCTATTCGGTAATTTTTATCTTCATTTGGCAATAGATAAGAAACCATATGGTCTTCATTGGATTTTTTCGTTACATTATAGAATGGACTTTTTAAAAAACCAAAATCATCAACGTTTACGGAATTTGCAAGTGAGGCGATAAGCCCGGCATTCTGCCCTTCAGGAGTATTAATTGGACAAAAACGTCCATAATAACTAGGATGAATATCTCGTGCGCGAAAACTAGCAGTTCGCTCCGTTAAACCTCCAGGGCCTAAAAAGCTAACTTTTCTTCCATGAAGTATTTCTGCTAACGGATTCGTTTGCTCTAAAAATTGTGATAGGGGGTGTAACCCAAAAAAATGTTTCAAAGTTCTTGTTAATTGGGTGGAAATAAATGGAAACTCTGGGAACATTATTTGTTTATTCTGGGTATTTTCAAGTATTTCTATTGTTTGCATATTTTTTTGAATTAAAACTTTCACACGATTTAGAGCTAATCCAACTTCTTTTTTTAAGAAATCTGACACGGAACAGAAATGTCGATTTTGAAGGTGATCGATATTATCGATCGTACCCAAACCATAACTTACTTTAATCAGATAATCTACAATAGCTAATACATCTTGCGGTAATAAAAAAATTTCGTTATCAGGTATATCGAGGTTTAACTTTTGATTTAGATTTCGTCTACCAATTCTTCCTAATTCACATCTTTTTGAAATAAAGTTAGTCAATTTCTTATATAGAAACTCTGAAAAAGCAAAATTACTACTATCGCATTTCATGGATTCGAGTTCTTCATAAAAGGTAAGAATGGGACCCCCCTTTCGTGAAAGTTTTTGTTTCATTTTTTCGTTCCAAATTAATTCCCAACCTTCAAACCCTGTTAGATTATAAGTATTATAAAGAACCTCTTCAATTTTTAGACCCATAGTGAATAAGAAAACTAAAATAGAAACTTTTTTCTTTCTGCTTATACGAACCCATAGTTTTTTTTTGATATCAATTTCGAATTTCAACCTTTCTCCACAATCAGAGATTAGAGTGCCAGTATATATATTTCCAGCTTTTTTTTGTTCTAAACTATAGTAGATACCGGGACTTCTTATTATTTGATTAACTACGACCCTATAATTTCCATTTATTACAAATGTTCCATGATCATTCATCAAAGGAATATCTCCGAGATATATCATTCTTTTTCTTTTCATTTGTTTCCAATAAATAAAAATTCCTGGTACATAAAATTTTGAAGAAAATGTAAAACGTTGATATACCGCATTCCTTTCTGTTGTTGGGGGTTCCATGATTTTATAATTTTTACCAAAAAAAAATTTGACTTCTTTTTCAGTATTAGAAATTTGTGGAAAATCAACTAGTTTTTCAAATATATCCTTTTCAATGAAACGGAAAAACCCTTTCATTTGTATTTGACTAAAATCGGGAATTGTAAACATAAACATTTTCTTTTTTTTTAATTCTTTTCTTTTATATAGAACTCATATAGAGAAAAACTGTTTTTTTTTATGGATTTGGCACTTAGAAAAAAGAGGTTTTATTTTGACTTGCATTGGTTTTTGTTTTAGACTATAGTAAACATACAAAATCAAGAATGAAACAAACATTATTTTACTAAAAATTGATGGGTTTGGCGGCATAGCCAAGTGGTAAGGCAGAGGACTGCAAATCCCTGATCCCCCAGTTCAAATCTGGGTGTCGCCTACTTTTTTGTGGTCAAGAAACTTTTTTAACTATTATTTAATTGAAATCTCCGATCTTTTCTACTTTGCACAATTGTTATTAATTTTCTTATCATTAGTAATAAAAAAGGAAATTTTTTATATGGATATAACCGGTATTGCTTGGGCTGCTTTAATGGTAGTGTTTACCTTTTCGCTTTCACTTGTAGTATGGGGAAGAAGTGGACTCTAAAAAAGAATCTAATGCTTTTTAATACGGGGTATATTAGTAGTCGTATCAATCTTTTTTTTGATACGACTACTAATATTTATAAACGAATTTGTAATCAATCAATTGTTTTCGCTGATTGTTTTTACATAAATGATGATTAGAAAAGCAGTAGGAATCGAAATAAAAAGTGCAACAGCAATAAGTGCTAGAATATTAACTTCCATAATCTAATTTTTTAGAATTGTTTTGAATTGAACTTTTTTGAAATCTGTAATTGTTTGAGAATGGACTTAATGGATTAATCCAACTATTTCTTCTTTTTTTTTTTTTTTAATTTGCTTGTCAGAATGACATATTATATCGTAAAGTAGTTCTATATGCCCATAAGATTTTTGAAGATATAATCGTTTTGAAGATATTATGAATTTAGAAGAAAGGGCCTAACGTTTCAAAAGTAAAAAAAAAATTGCTGCTACCTTGTCATGAAACAAGATATAGGCCGGATAAGGTCTAACATATTATTCTAACAAAAGAAAAATTTGTGAAATGGAAGGAAAAGGAATGCTTTTTATGTCCCGTTATTTAGGACCTCGGTTCAAAATCATACGCCGTCTTAAAACATTACCAGGACTTACGAGTAAAAGACCTAAATATAAAAAACGTGTTCACCGATCTTCTCGACCCTGGTGGAAAAAATCTCAATATCTCGTTTGTTTACAAGAAAAACAAAAAATTCGTTTTCATTATGGCTTAACAGAACGACAATTACGGCAATATGTTCATATTGCTAAAAATGCTCAGGGGTCAACAGGCCAGGTCTTACTTCAATTACTTGAAATGCGTTTAGATAATATTCTTTTTCGATTAGGTATAGCTCGTACTATTCCTGGAGCCAGGCAACTAGTTAATCATAGACATATTTTAGTCAATCATCATATAGTGGATATACCAAGTTATCGTTGTAAACCCCAAGATATTATAACTTTAAAAGGAAAAGATCCAGAAAGACTGAGAATTCGAATGAAAAAAAGTTGGGGTCAACTTTGGAAAAATAGAAATAGAGTACCACATTATCTGACCTTCAATTTGTCACAAAATAAAGGAATAGTTAACAAAATTATAGATACAAAAGATCTTCAATTAAAAATTAAAGAAATGCTAGTTATAGAATATTATTCTCGACGGATTTAATCCAAAAAATGGGGTTTCGATCTTTTCTTTTCCAAAAGAGAAAAAACGGGAAATGCGGAAAGAGAGGGATTTGAACCCTCGGTAGACATAAGTCTATATAGCATTTCCAATGCTACGTCTTGAACCACTCGACCATCTTTCCTCGGGTAATCTCCTCCCCATAAAAACTTATGGAATTGGAATTTCCTATTCTATTATTTTTGTAGTAAGCATTTCTATGTGATGAAACTCATTCCAAAAGGAACTGAAGCAAAAAAAAAAAAAAAACAATTTGATCACTATGCCCAGATCTCAAAAAAATGAGAACTTTATAGATAAAACGTTCACAATATTAGCAGATATTATATTAAAAATAATTCCAACGGTTTTAACAGAAAAACAAGCCTTTGCTTACTACAGAGATGGTGTGATTTGATTTTTTGGCCTTTTTTTTTTTTTTCTTTCGAATAAACCTTCGATGTAAGGTCAAAAAACTTATGTTTAGTGAAGGTGAGTCTTTGAAAAAGAGCTACTCCTTCTGTCCTGTATCCCGGATTAATGCGTCTTTGGATCTACATAGTAGAATATTAAGCAAAAGGATACGTATTGTATATACTGTATAATATAAATAAATGCATAAAGGAAAGACATTACATATAGGAATCGACCAATGAAAAGCTTCGTTAGATTTGATTTCACTTACTATTTTTTTTGTAGCCCTTAATGAGGGTTAATTCGAATGGTTGAGACAATCCAAAACCATCTTGTTTGTATTTCGGATACCAAAAGAACCATCGAATTTTGTTGAAGTGATTAAACCCTGTTTAAAAGTGCAAAGCAGTAAGAACAAACAAAGAGTAGAAGGTGTTGAAAAGACTCTTTCTGAAAAGGATGGCTAGATTTTGATTCAAAACATACTAGTCCCTTCTAATTTTTAGATGTTGCTTATTCTTCTTTTTTTTTATTATGTAAAAGAAAGGAGGAGCCGTATGAGATGAGAATCTCAAGTACGGTTTTGAACCGGAGATTATTAAAAGTTGAATCAATAAGAACGACCGTAACGAATGTCAGCACAATCAGAAGGAGAATATGCAGAAGCTCTTCAAAATTATTATGAAGCAATGCGATTGGAAGTTGATCCTTATGACCGAAGTTATATATTATATAATATAGGACTTGTACATACTAGTAATGGGGAGCATGCCAAGGCTTTGGAATATTATTTCCAGGCATTAGAACGAAATCCAACGTTACCACAAGCCTTTAATAATACAGCTTTGATCTGTCATTACGTGCGTCTATCTGTAGGATAGAATTAAGTTAGTTAAAAACAAACCAAAAGGCTTTCTACATATTGCCACTACTCTTAAATAACAACAGTTGGGCTGTATCAGCTGTAGCAAAAAAAAAAAAAAAAACAAAAGGGTCCCCTACCCGGGTAGGATGCTAAAAAAGCTTATATTTGTTTCTATGGAGAAAGTAATTGAAACTATAAGGGGAAAAAGCACCATAAAGATCAATTTTGAATTTTTGGAGTTGATACAATTAGATCTGCTCATAAAGGGATTTACTTATGTAATAAAGTTTATTCTTTTTCTTTCATAAGTATTGCGCAGTGGTGTAGTATTAGGTCCTAAAGACGGCAAGTAAGTACTTTTCTAAGAAAGTACTTTTTTCAAATTCTATACGGGGATAGGTACCCCTCTCTCACACAAAGACTTTTTTTTGGAATTCATAAGGTGGTAGGAGAAAAGAGAAAACTAAAAATTTAGTAAAGTTTGAAACTCAGTTTAGTAACTTCTGGTCCTGCGATTAGTTTGAATAGATTTCCCCACTTTCGAGTGTTTTTTTTTTTTTTTTTCGTTAAAGGACTCAAGAGTTGATTGAGCCGTATGAGGAAGGAAACTCTCAAGTACGGTTCTAAGGAAAGGAAAATAATAACCTATTCTGACCGAGGAGAACAAGCTATTAACCAGGGAGATCCTGAAGCAGCAGAGGTTTGGTTTGATCAAGCTGCAGAATATTGGAAACAAGCTATACTATTAGCTCCAGCTAATTACATCGAAGCACAAAATTGGTTAAAAATTACAGGACGTTTTGATTGAATATTTTCAGAAAAGGAAAATCGATATTAAAGGAAAGTAAATATATATGTTATCAATGGGATCTAGACTGTAAAGGGTAGGGGTTGGACCAATTATGTCCACCCCAGGCTTTGTAGAAACTATTTGATAGAATAGACTATATAATTCAAAAATTCAAAAGGCTTTTTTGAATCTGAATAGTCCATTAAGCGCCCCTTTCAATGTGTCATAATAAAAAACGAACACCCGCCCTAGTTCCATTTTCTTTTTCAAATCGTTCCAGTTCTAAATTCGAAAATAAACAAAGAATTGGTTTGAGATTTATCATTTACTAATTCCAGTTGGCGGGTCTCTTTTTTGTTTCATCCTAACAAAGGAGAACTCTATGATTATGCGTTCACCGGAATCAGAAGTTAAGATTATGGTGGAGAGAGATCCTATCAAAACTTCTTTTGAAAAATGGGCTAACCCCGGACATTTTTCAAGGACATTAGCAAAAGGGGATCCTGAAACTACTACTTGGATTTGGAACTTACATGCGGATGCTCATGATTTTGATAGTCATACCGAAGATTTAGAAGAAATTTCTCGCAAAATTTTTAGTGCTCATTTTGGTCAATTAGCGATCATCTTTATTTGGTTAAGTGGTATGTATTTCCATGGGGCTCGTTTTTCCAATTATGAAGCATGGCTCGCGGATCCCACTCATATAAAACCTAGTGCTCAAGTGGTTTGGCCTATAGTAGGCCAAGAAATATTGAATGGGGACGTAGGTGGAGGTTTTAGAGGAATACAGATAACATCTGGATTCTTCCCAATTTGGAGAGCATCTGGAATAACAAGTGAATTACAACTTTACTGTACTGCAATTGGTGGATTGATCTTTGCAGCATTAATGCTGTTTGCTGGTTGGTTTCATTATCACAAAGCTGCTCCAAAATTATCTTGGTTCCAAGTAGAATCTATGTTAAATCACCATTTAGCAGGGTTATTAGGACTTGGTTCGCTATCTTGGGCAGGGCACCAAGTACACGTATCTTTACCTATTAACCAACTTCTAGATGCTGGAGTGGACCCTAAAGAGATACCACTGCCTCATGAATTTATTTTAAACCGCGACCTTTTAATTCAACTTTATCCTAGTTTTTCTAAAGGCTTGACTCCCTTTTTTACACTAAATTGGTCTGAATATTCCGAAATTTTAACGTTTCGGGGGGGTTTAAACCCAATAACAGGAGGATTATGGTTGACTGATATTGTACACCATCATTTAGCTATTGCCGTTATTTTTCTGATAGCTGGCCATATGTATAAAACCAATTGGGGTATTGGGCATAGTATACAGGAAATTTTAGAAGCTCATAAGGGCCCATTTACAGGAGAGGGGCATAAAGGTCTTTATGAAATATTAACTACCTCATGGCATGCTCAATTAGCTCTTAACTTGGCTATATTAGGGTCTTTGACTATTGTTGTAGCTCATCATATGTATTCTATGCCCCCTTATCCTTATCTAGCCATTGACTATGGTACTCAACTTTCTTTATTCACACATCACATGTGGATTGGCGGGTTTGTCATCATTGGTGCCGCAGCACATGCGGCGATTTTTCTAGTTAGAGATTATGATTCAACTACTTCTTATAATAATTTATTCGATCGAGTTCTTCGACATCGTGATGCAATTATATCGCATCTAAACTGGACATGTATATTCTTAGGCTTTCATAGTTTTGGTCTATATATTCATAATGATACTATGAGTGCATTAGGGCGTCCTCAAGATATGTTTTCGGATACTGCTATACAATTACAACCAATATTTGCTCAATGGGTACAAAATACTCATGTAACAGCACCTAGGTTTACAGCTCCTGCTGCAACAGCAAGTACAAGTTTCACTTGGGGAGGCAATGATTTGGTAACAGTAGGTACTAAAGTAGCTTTGTTACCGATTCCTTTGGGAACTGCAGACTTTTTAGTTCACCACATTCATGCTTTTACAATTCATGTAACTGTATTAATCTTACTCAAAGGTGTTTTATTTGCGCGTAGTTCCCGTTTGATACCCGATAAAGCGAATCTTGGTTTTAGATTTCCTTGTGATGGACCTGGAAGAGGAGGAACCTGTCAAGTATCTGCATGGGATCATGTTTTTTTAGGTTTATTCTGGATGTACAATGCAATTTCTGTTGTTATATTTCATTTTAGTTGGAAAATGCAATCGGACGTTTGGGGTAATATAAGCACTCAGGGAGTAGTAACTCATATCACGGGGGGAAACTTTGCACAAAGTTCCGTTACAATTAATGGGTGGCTTCGTGATTTTCTATGGGCACAAGCTTCTCAAGTAATTCAATCTTATGGTTCTGCGTTATCCGCATATGGCCTTTTCTTTTTGGGTGCTCATTTTGTTTGGGCTTTTAGTTTAATGTTTTTATTTAGCGGTCGGGGGTATTGGCAAGAACTTATAGAATCAATTGTATGGGCCCATAACAAATTGAAAGTTGCTCCTGCTATCCAGCCTAGAGCCTTAAGCATTGTACAAGGGCGTGCTGTAGGAGTGGCTCATTATCTCCTGGGAGGAATTGTCACAACATGGTCGTTCTTCCTAGCAAGAATTATTGCAGTAGAATAATAGCGGATGTAACCATTATGATATCAAGATTTCCGAAGTTCAGTCAAGGTTTGTCCCAAGACCCGACTACTCGTCGTATTTGGTTTGGTATTGCAACTGCACATGACTTTGAGAGTCATGATGATATTACGGAAGAACAATTGTATCAACAAATATTTGCTTCCCATTTTGGTCAATTAGCTATAATCTTTCTATGGACTTCTGGAAATTTGTTCCATGTAGCTTGGCAAGGTAATTTTGAGTTTTGGATAAATGACCCTTTACATGTAAGACCTATTGCTCATGCTATTTGGGATCCTCATTTCGGTCAACCGGCTATAGAAGCTTTTACTCGAGGAAGCGCTCCTGGGCCGGTCAATATTGCTTATTCCGGTCTTTATCAATGGTGGTATACAGTTGGATTACGTACTAATGAAGATCTTTATACTGGAGCTCTTTTTTTAATATTTCTTTCTACTGTTTTTTTAATAGCAGGTAGATTTCATTTACAATCGAAACGGAAACCAAGTATCTCATGGTTCAAAAATGCGGAATCACGTCTTAATCATCATTTGTCAGGGCTTTTTGGAGTAAGTTCTTTAGCTTGGACAGGACATTTAGTTCATGTGGCTATTCCAGAATCAAGGGGGATCCATGTGCGATGGGTTAATTTTTTAAGTGTTTTACCATATCCTCAAGGGTTAGGTCCTCTTTTCTCGGGTCAGTGGAATTTGTATTCTCAAAATCCGGATTCTAATAGTCATTTATTTGGCACTTCGCAAGGGGCCGGAACTGCTATTCTAACTCTTCTTGGTGGATTTCATCCGCAAACTCAAAGTTTATGGTTGACTGATATAGCTCATCATCATTTAGCTATTGCCTTAATCTTTTTTCTCGCTGGTCATATGTATAGAACCAATTTTGGGATTGGACATAGTATAAAAGATATTTTAGAAGCTCATATGCCTCCAGGAGGAAAGTTAGGTCGCGGGCATAAGAGTCTTTATAATACAATCAATAATTCTCTTCATTTTCAGTTAGGTCTTGCTTTAGCCTCTTTAGGGGTAATTACTTCTTTGGTAGCTCAACACATGTATTCTTTACCTGCTTATGCCTTTCTAGCACAAGACTTTACTACCCAAGCTGCGCTATATGCTCATCATCAATACATTGCTGGATTCATCATGACAGGGGCTTTTGCCCATGGGGCTATTTTTTTCATACGGGATTATAATCCGGAACAAAATCAGGATAATGTTTTGGCAAGGATGTTAGATCATAAAGAAGCAATAATTTCTCATCTAAGTTGGGTTAGTTTATTTCTTGGTTTTCATACGTTAGGGTTATATGTGCATAATGATGTTATGCTAGCTTTTGGTACTCCGGAAAAACAAATATTGATTGAACCTATTTTTGCTCAGTGGATACAATCTGCTCACGGTAAATCTTTATATGGATTTGACGTACTCTTAGCTTCAACAAAGGGACCAGCATTTGCTGCTGGAAAAAGTATATGGTTGCCGGGTTGGTTAAACGCTATTAATGATAAAAATAATTCACTATTCTTACCAATTGGTCCCGGCGATTTTTTGGTTCACCATGCTATTGCTTTAGGTTTGCATACAACTACATTAATTTTAGTAAAAGGTGCTTTAGATGCACGAGGTTCTAAACTAATGCCCGATAAAAGAGATTTTGGTTATAGTTTTCCTTGTGATGGTCCAGGACGAGGTGGTACCTGTGATATTTCAGCGTGGGATGCTTTTTATTTAGCAGTTTTCTGGATGTTGAATACTATTGGATGGGTTACTTTCTATTGGCATTGGAAGCATCTAACTTTATGGCAGGGGAATGTAGCACAATTTAATGAATCTTCTACTTATTTAATGGGATGGTTAAGAGATTATCTTTGGTTAAATTCTTCCCAACTTATTAATGGATACAACCCTGTTGGTATGAACAGTTTATCTGTCTGGGCATGGATGTTCTTATTTGGGCATCTTGTTTGGGCTACTGGATTTATGTTTCTGATCTCTTGGCGTGGATATTGGCAGGAGCTTATTGAAACTCTTGCATGGGCTCATGAAAAAACGCCTTTAGCAAACCTAGTTCGATGGAAAGATAAACCTGTAGCTCTTTCTATTGTCCAAGCACGATTAGTTGGATTGTCTCACTTTTCTGTAGGGTATATATTTACTTATGCAGCCTTTTTAATTGCTTCAACTTCAGGTAAATTTGGTTAATTAACGAAACAACTCCTAAACAAAAAAAATTCAATTGAATAAAAATGAGTAATCACCCTTATCTTTAGAATCTGATCGATCTTTTATTTTTTTTATAGTTAGAAACTATGGCAAAAAAAAGTCTTATTGAAAGAGAAAAAAAACGTCAACGGTTAGAACAGAAATATCGTGCAATTCGCGAGTCTTTAAAGAAAAAGGAAGTCTTTTTTTTCTCACAGGAAAAAATTATTTGTAAAATCCAATCTTTACCACGTAATAGTGCACCAACACGTCTTCATCGTCGTTGTTTTTTGACTGGAAGGCCGAGAGGGTTTTATCGAGACTTTGGATTTTGTGGACATGTATTTCGTAAAATGGCTCATGCTTGTTTATTACCTGGTATAATCAAGTCAAGTTGGTAGGTATAGTATAAAAAAGCGTCGAAGATACTTCGACGCTTTTTTCTTTTCTAGGAGGTTTTTCTTTTATGGAAGGTAGACAATAGCGCGGAGTAGAGTAGCCTGGTAGCTCGCAAGGCTCATAACCTTGAGGTCACGGGTTCAAATCCCGTCTCCGCCAAGATGGTTATTTTGTGGGCGGATAGCGGGAATCGAACCCGCGTCTTCTCCTTGGCAAAGAGAAATTTTACCATTCAACCATATCCGCAAGGTATTAAGGAAACAAGACATATTATGTCTTATTAATATGTCTTATTCTTATATTCTTATTAATATGTTTTCTATATTGTTATTTTATATTACTATTTTTCAATCCGTTCAATTATTTTTTGCTTTTTACTTATTAAGTTTGTGAGTTATATAAAAGAATTTAGGACGCCTACAGAAATAACTAATCCAATCCATAATGAGACAGCAGAAAATAGAATATTTTTATTACCTGACCAACCTTCTGGGAAAGCGAAAGCGATAGGTACGCCTATAAGTAATAGAAAGGAAATTGCGATTAATGCAAACATAGTCAGTTGAAAAGCAATAGTCATAATTTTGATAAAATCCAACATAAACTATACCATTTGATCCTTATTTGATCGAATTAGAATGAAATCTAATATGTAAAAATTGCACCCCTTTTTTTTTTTTGAAATGAAATAAGATAAGCTTTTTTTCTAGAGAAGACTTTAGGAGAGATGGCCGAGTGGTTTATGGCTCCGGTCTTGAAAACCGGCATAGGTTACAAACTATCGGGGGTTCGAATCCCTCTCTCTCCTTTTGTTTGGAATAAAAGAAATTAAATTCAAAATTACCAAAAGAAAAAGAATGGGATAACCATTCTTTTTCTTTTATGTTTGGGTTTAGTTTAGAGGGGTCATAAACAGGACAGGTTCTAAATCTCGGTCAATCCCCTTTTCAAAACCTGCTGCGGCTGCACGAGCTCTTCCCGCATGCCACAAATGACCTACAAAGAAAAAAAATCCTAGAACAAAATGCGAAGTAGCTAACCAGCTTCGGGGAGAAACAAAATTTACTGCATTTATTTCAGTAGCCACACCGCCTACTGAGTTTAAAGAACCTAAAGGAGCATGCGTCATATATTCGGCTGAACGCCGTTCTTGCCAAGGTTGTATATCTTTTTTTAATTTATTAAGGTCTAAACCATTAGGACCTCTAAGAGGTTCTAACCAAGGGGCCCGAAGATCCCAAAAACGCATAGTCTCCCCACCAAAAATAATTTCCCCAGTAGGGGAACGCATAAGATATTTACCCAATCCAGTTGGTCCTTGGGCAGATCCTACACTAGCTCCAAGACGTTGGTCTCTAACTAAGAAAGTAAAAGCTTGAGCTTGAGAAGCTTCTGGGCCAGTAGGCCCATAAAACTCGCTGGGATACGCTGTATTATTAAACCAAACGAAACAGCAAGCAATAAAACCAAACAAAGAAAGAGCCGCTAAGCTATATGATAAATAAGCTTCGCCAGACCAAACAAAAGCACGACGAGTCCATGCAAAAGGTTTAGTTAATATGTGCCAAATACCACCGAAGAAACAAATTGAACCCAACCAGAAATGTCCTCCAATTAAATCTTCCATATTGTTTACACTAACAATCCATCCTTCTCCTCCAAAAGGAGATTTCAGTAAATAACTAAAAATAGTATTGGGGTTAAGGGTCATATTTGTTATTTTTCTTACATCTCCACCACCCGGAGCCCAGGTATCATATATACCTCCAAAATAGAGAGCTTTTAGCACGAGAAGAAAAGAACCAGCACCGAGTAAGATGAGATGAATACCCAAAATGGTAGTCATTTTATTTCTATCCTTCCAAGCATAACCGAAAAAAGGAAAAGACTCTTCTAACGTTTCAGGACCTATAAGGGCGTGGTAAAGACCACCGAAGCCTAGAACGGCAGAAGAAATTATATGAAGTACTCCTGATACAAAAAAAGAAAAAGTGTCGACAACATCTCCGCCAGGACCTACTCCCCACCCTAGAGTAGCGAGATGAGGAAGTAAAATTAACCCTTGTTCATACATAGGTTTTTCAGGTATAAAATGAGCCACCTCGAAAAGGTTCATAGCTCCGGCCCAGAACACAATTAGTCCAGCATGAGACACGTGAGCTCCAAGTAATTTACCAGATAAATTGATTAGTCTAGCATTACCGGCCCACCAAGCAAACCCTGTAGTTTCTTGATCACGACCAGCTAAAGTAAGAGTTCCATTAAAGAGCGTTTCCACGGGGTAAAACCTCCTCGGGGAATATAAGGTTTTCATGAGGCTGATCTTGAGCCGCCATCCAGGCTCGAATACCTTCATTCAGGAGGATATTTTTTGTATAGAAAGTCTCAAATTCAGGGTCTTCCGCTGCGCGGATTTCTTGGGAAACAAAGTCATAGGCACGTAAGTTTAGAGCTAAGCCTACAACTCCAATAGCACTCATCCATAAACCAGTTACAGGTACAAATAACATGAAAAAATGTAACCAACGTTTATTAGAAAAAGCAACTCCAAAAATCTGGGACCAAAAACGATTAGCTGTGACCATGGAATAAGTTTCTTCGGCTTGAGTCGGGTTAAATGCACGGAATGTGTTTGCCCCGTCTCCGTCTTCAAATAAAGTATTTTCTACAGTAGCACCGTGAATAGCACATAGCAGAGCAGCTCCTAAAACCCCGGCAACTCCCATCATGTGAAACGGGTTTAAGGTCCAATTATGAAAACCTTGGAAAAAAAGGATAAATCGGAAAATAGCAGCAACTCCAAAACTGGGAGCGAAAAACCAACCAGATTGACCTAAAGGATAGATTAAAAAAACTGAAACAAAAACAGCAATTGGAGCAGAAAATGCAATTGCATTATATGGTCGTAATTGTACAGATCTAGCAAGTTCAAATTGGCGTAACATGAAACCTATTAAACCGAAAGCACCATGCAGAGCTACGAAGGTCCATAGACCACCTAATTGACACCAACGCGTGAAATCCCCTTGTGCTTCAGGGCCCCATAATAGAAGAAGTGAATGTGCTAAACTATTCGCGGGAGTAGAAACTGCAGCTGTTAAAAAATTACAGCCTTCTAAATAGGAACTAGCTAGTCCGTGAGTATACCACGAAGTCACAAAGGTTGTACCAGTGAACCATCCACCCAAGGCGAAATAAGCACAAGGAAAAAGTAATAGACCAGACCAACCTATAAAAATGAACCGGTCTCTGCGTAGCCAATCATCCAGAGTATCCAAAAATGTTTTTTCCTCTTTGGAAAAGTTTCCAAGTGCTATAGTCATTATTATCCTCCTTTTTTTAACATTTTGTTCATTTTCTTTTTTTGATTTTTGATTGAATTTGAATATAAAGACAAAAGAATTAATGAGCAAAAATCGATAAAAATACTTATCTACTTTACCATTATAAGAAAAAACTAGAATTCAAAAGTAAAAATTAACAAGGGTTCTTAATTTTTAGGATATACTTATAATGAAGGCTAAAGTCCATTATCGGATTTGAACCGATGACTTACGCCTTACCATGGCTTTACTCTACCACTGAGTAAAAAGGGCTTCATTTTTTTGGCTGCAAGCAAGTAAACGACAAACAAAAGAACAAAAGAAAATTATAACCTATACAATATTTTTTGATTTATAAGGAATATCTCTTTGTTGTAGTGTAATTAAATAAAAATTTAATAAAATTAATCACTCAAAAATTTTGTTTATGAAATTAGCTTATTGGATGTATGCCGGTCCTGCTCATATTGGAACTTTACGAGTAGCTAATTCATTTAAAAATGTGCATGCTATTATGCATGCTCCTTTGGGAGATGATTATTTCAATGTAATGCGTTCTATGCTAGAGCGGGAAAGAAATTTTACTCCAGCGACAGCTAGTATTGTAGATCGTCGTGTTTTAGGACGTGGATCTCAAAAAAAAGTAGTAGATAATCTACTTCGGAAAGATAAAGAAGAAAATCCTGATTTGATTATATTGACACCTACGTGTACTTCAAGTATTTTACAAGAGGATTTACAAAATTTTGTAGATAGAGCATCTGTAATATCTGATTCAAATATTATTTTGGCGGATGTAGACCATTATCAAGTAAATGAAATTCAAGCAGCAGATAGGACTTTAGAGCAAGTTGTTCGCTTTTATTTATCGAAACAAAAAAAGGAAAAATTAGACCGATTTTTGACGGATGTGCCTTCTGTAAATATCATCGGTATTTTTACTTTGGGGTTTCATCATCAACATGACTGTCGTGAGTTAAAACGTTTATTTCAAGATCTCAATATACAGATAAATCAAGTAATCCCTGAAGGGGGGTCTGTCGAAGATTTGCAAAATTTACCAAAAGCTTGGTTAAATTTGGTGCCTTATCGTGAAATAGGGTTAATGACAGCTTTTTTTTTGAAAAAAGAATTTGGAATGCCTTATCTATCTATAACACCTATGGGTGTTATAGATAATGCCGAGTGTATCCGACGGATAGAAAAATCGGTGAATCCTTTTGCTTCAGTTTTTGGGGAAAAGGGGGTAAATTATGAATCTTATATTGATAGACAAACTAGGTTTATTTCCCAAGCTGTTTGGTTTTCAAGATCTATTGATTGCCAAAATTTTACGGGGAAGCAAACTGTTGTTTTTGGTGATGCAACTCATGCTGCGTCTATTACCAAAATACTTGCTCGAGAAATGGGAATTCGCGTGAGTTGTACAGGTACATATTGTAAACATGATGCAGAGTGGTTTAAAGAGCAGGTACAAGATTTTAGTAATGAAATATTGATCACAGAGGATCATGCTAAAGTAGGGAAAAAAATTGCTTGTGTAGAACCTTCCGCAATATTTGGTACTCAAATGGAACGTCATATTGGTAAACGGTTTGATATCTCCTGCGGTGTTATTTCTGCACCAGTTCATATACAAAATTTTCCTTTGGGATATCGTCCTTTTATGGGGTACGAAGGTACAAATCAAATAGCTGATTTGGTCTATAATTCTTTTGCGCTGGGTATGGAAGATCATCTTCTAGACATTTTTGGTGGTCATGATATGAAAGAAGTAATAACAAAATCTAACCCTATAGGTGGTTTAGACGTAATCTGGGATACTGAAAGTCAACTAGAACTACAAAAAATTCCTCGTTTTTTCAGGGACAAGGTAAAAAGAAAGACAGAAAAATTTGCTAAAATAAAGGGTGTAGTTAAGATTACAATTGAAGTCATGTACGCAACTAAGGAAACATTAACTGTAAGATAATTCGTTTTTTTTTTTTTTTGCTTAATTTGACAAATAATCTACTACGGGCCTATCATTATTGTATACCTTAGGGTATACAATAAATTCTTTAGGGTTGCTAACTCAATGGTAGAGTACTCGGCTTTTAAGTGCGATTTAATCAAGTTTTTTACATTTTGAAATGAAGTAAAATTTTCGTCAATATTAATCAATAATGATTATTTTAGTAAACTACGACTTATCCTAGAAAAAGGAAAAAAAAGCATGTCGCTTTTGGAAAAACTTCTTTTTTCAAAAAAGGTAAGATTTTCAATGAAATTGAAGTTCAATCACTTTGTAGTTAAAAAGTCTATGGAAAAGGGATAGCTTGAATAATGAAGAAACCTAGAAGAACGAGTTTCTGCTCTTCCTAGCGAAGAGAAAATGATTCCTCTTATTAAAAAGAAGTTAAAAGCTTTTTAGCAATCGATATGGGAAGGTTTTTCTCTGAAAAGGTCAGAGAATTTCATATCATAGAATCCTAAAGACTTTAAGATCGGTGTGTAAAAAAAATTAGTGTGCTGGCCTGAATTTCATGAGTCAGGAGAACGCCTGGTTGCTAAGATAAAATATTTGCGTCTTTTTTGTGTATGACGATTGAGATTCTTTCTTTTGAAAGTACTATTTGGTTTATTCGGTTCAAGCTAGATTGTACTATGTGTTATTTTATTTCTAAAAAGAAAGGTTTAGGAGGTTTTTTCTTGAAAAAAAATGAAAACATACGTTGGCAACAACATTTTTTATATCCCCTCTTATTCCATAACGATTTCTATGTTATAGATCCGAATCTGTTATTCAACTCAAGCCCTTCTTTCGAAAAAATAGAAAAATTACCTAATAGTTTCCGTTTTTTGAATGTAAAACGTTCAATTAAGCTATTACATCAACAAAACTATCTTGTGTATAATACAAGAAGTTCTTGTTTTAATTTCATTGGAAAAACTTTTTTTTTCTGTTTTGATATTTTTGTTTCCACGTGGTGGAAACACTTTTTTGGTTTCAAAGTAACTTTCAAAGAAATAAATCAACAGGTCAATTTTCAATCAGTCTTTTCTCTATTTCTTTTTTTGGAAGAAGTCTTTATGTTTTCTCTTTCTTTTTCTAATATAAGAATACCCTCTTCGATTCATTCAGAGCTGTTAATTAGACGTTTCAAATTTTCGATTCAAGATGTTTCTTTTTTACATTTTTTAAGTTTTATACTTTTTTCAAAGCAATTTAAGTTTGTGAATAATTCTATTATTTTTCCAAAAGGAAGTGTGATTTTCTGTTTCTTTTTAGGGAATATTCTTCTTTCTATTTTCGAAGATTTTTTCACTCTTCGATGGAAAAGTTGTTTTCATGAAAAATCATTGTCTTATGGTCTTTTTTCAGAACAAAAGCATTTTCAACAAAAATGGAATTTTTTAACCCGAAAACCGAAAAAAAAAGACACGATAAGATTGCTAAAGGATTTTTTTTTTCACTATATAAGATATGGGGAAAAATTGATTTTGCTGGGAACTACTATTCTAGTCAAAAAATGTGAATTTTTTTTCTTAAATTTTTGGCAAACTTATCTTTTTGTTTTATCGGAACCCTCTAGTTTTTTTTTGAAACAAATTTCCAGTCAAAATATATTTTTTCTAGCTTATTACCTAGAATATCCAACAAACTCTTTTTTACTCCGACTAAATATCTTAGATTATTTTCTATCTACTGATTTTGTTAGCAGGGAATTAAATTCAAAACTTAGCGCTGTTTTTGTTATTCAATTTTTATCAAAAGAAGGATTATGTGATATAATGGGTAACCCGAAGAGTAAATTAGCATGGCTTAGTTTTACCGACAATTCTATTCTTGATAAATATGATCATTTTTGCAGAAATGTAGATTCTTTTTACAGTGGAGCACGAAATAAACGTTTTTTAGATCGTGTGAAGTATATACTTTTTCTCTCATGTATCAAAACTTTAGCCTGTAAGCATAAAAGTACGATGCGTATAGTTCGAAAAGAATTAGGATTTGAACTACGTAAAATATTTGTGCGAAAACAAGTTGAATTCAAAAACAAAAAATTGCTATATTTCTGTTTTCATAAACAATTTAGAAAATTGCTATTTAAGATAGATTTAGTTACAGAACGACTTTGGTTTTTAGATATTTTGGAGGTAAATAATTTCACCAAGTTTTGGGTAAAACAGCAGAATGCTCTGGATTTTTTTTTTATTTTTGATCAAAATATTTGGTTTATGCTAGATCAATTTTTGTGATTTAATGAAATGCTTGTTTTGCCGGTAGATGTGAAATAGAAATAGAAAATACAGAGAGAAAGCCGTGTGCAATGAAAATTGCAAGCACGGTTTGGGAGGAGATTTTTGAATTTTCTTGAAATATTCAAAAAATTGAATGAAATGATCTACTTCATCCGACTAGTTCCGGGTTCGAATCCCGGGCAACCCATAAGGTATTCCCTTAGTTTTTTATATTATATTTTTGATTATATTTTAGTTGACTTCAATATAGAAATTATTTTATACTGTTGAATAACAAGCCATGCTTGGGAGTCTCTGATTTTTATTTTAACTAAACTCCAAATTAATCAACCATGACTGCAATTTTAGAAAGACGCGAGAGCGCAAGTGCTTGGGGTCGTTTTTGTAACTGGATTACTAGTACTGAAAATCGTCTTTATATTGGATGGTTCGGTGTTTTAATGATTCCGACTTTATTGACTGCAACTTCAGTTTTTATTATTGCTTTTATTGCAGCTCCGCCTGTAGATATTGATGGTATTAGAGAACCTGTTGCCGGTTCTCTTCTTTATGGAAACAATATAATTTCTGGTGCTATTATTCCTACCTCTGCAGCTATTGGTTTGCATTTTTATCCTATCTGGGAAGCAGCTTCTGTGGACGAATGGTTGTACAACGGCGGTCCTTATGAGTTAATTGTTCTTCATTTTTTACTTGGCGTAGCTTGTTACATGGGCCGTGAATGGGAACTTAGCTTTCGTTTAGGTATGCGACCTTGGATTGCTGTTGCATATTCAGCTCCTGTTGCGGCTGCTGCTGCAGTTTTCTTGATTTATCCTATAGGCCAAGGAAGTTTTTCGGATGGTATGCCCTTAGGCATTTCTGGTACTTTCAACTTCATGATTGTATTCCAGGCAGAGCATAATATTCTTATGCATCCTTTTCATATGTTAGGCGTAGCTGGCGTTTTTGGTGGTTCTTTATTTAGTGCTATGCATGGTTCTTTGGTAACTTCTAGTTTAATAAGGGAAACCACAGAGAGTGAGTCTGCTAATGCAGGTTACAAATTTGGTCAGGAAGAAGAAACTTATAATATTGTCGCGGCTCACGGTTATTTTGGTCGATTGATTTTCCAATATGCTAGTTTTAATAATTCTCGTTCTTTACATTTCTTCTTAGCGGCTTGGCCCGTAGTAGGTATCTGGTTTACTGCTTTGGGTATTAGTACTATGGCGTTCAACTTGAATGGATTCAATTTCAATCAATCTGTAGTTGACAGTCAAGGTCGTGTTATTAATACTTGGGCTGATATAATTAATCGTGCTAATCTTGGTATGGAAGTTATGCATGAGCGCAATGCTCACAATTTTCCTCTTGATTTGGCATCAATGGAATTCAATTCTATAGATGGTTAA